TGATCAGAACGTATCCGATCCGATATAGATATCCCCCTTCAACTTGGGTCATCGAAACCGGGCAGCGCATGCCGACCGAACCGGAGCACGAAAGCCGAACCAAATCCTTCATGAAAATTGATTCCTATTTGGGTAGTGCATAACCGCATGGATAAGCTCACACTAACCCGTCAATCTCATGGAATTCGCTATTGGGAGAAATAATATCTGGAGCTACATCTAATCTAACAAAATATTCAATGTGGAATGATAAGTTAATATGTAATTCTATTACTCTCTAAAATAATAATAAAAAGTAATAATTTAATATCGAATTCAAACAAAATCTGAAAGAGAGATCGTGCTGTAATGAATAAATATTTGAAGAATTAATGGAAAATCAAAACTTTCGTGGTCAGGAGATCGAACGAGGAGCCGTATGAGGTGAAAATCTCACGTACGGTTTTATGGAGTGACGGTAAAGGTAACTTATCCGTCGACTCTTCCACTACGACCCCAAAGAAACCAAACTCCGCTTTACGGAAAGTCGCTAGAGTACGATCAACCTCTGGATTTGAGATCACCGCTTATATACCAGGTATCGGCCATAATTTGCAAGAACATTCAGTAGTATTAGTGAGAGGAGGAAGGGTTAAAGATTTACCCGGTGTAAGATATCATATTGTTCGAGGAACCCTAGATGCTGTGGGAGTAAAGGATCGTCAACAAGGGCGTTCTAGTGCGTTGTATTATTATCTAAGACTTGCATCATTCCATGACGATGCCATGTTAATTGCTAGGAACATGTAGATTATGTAGCTAACCCAATAACGGAAGTTTCGTAAGGGGACCAGAGCAGGCTACAATAAATAAAACCATGAAATTGATTTAAATTATATATCTAGATCTAGGGTTTAATTATTATGACACATTACCTGGGGAGTTTCCCTGCGTTAACGGGGGGTTAAAGAAACTTTACTTTATTAGAACAAGTTAAGGTCAGATAGCAATAATTCCAAGCACTGATTCTTCAACACTATTTTTAAACCTGAAGATTTTATTGTATAGATACATGAAATACAAGATTTCCAACTGTAACGGAAAATGGGGAAACGGATACTCGATCGAAAGCGAGTAAATATCATTCCGTACAAATAGATATTCTATTAATATACGTAATGTATGATTTAAAATCTATTGTATATAGTGAAGTGGAAAGCCGTATTCGATGAAAATCGTATGTACGGTTTGGAGGGAGATCCTTCGCGACTCGAATGAATGATCCACCCTACAATATGGAGTGAGAAGGCCGAAATGAATCATTAATCCCTAACTTTAATGAGAGAAATTACTAATAATAAATTATTTCTCGTACTTATGTCACGTCGAAGTAATGCGAGAGAAAGAGATGCGAAAGCTGATCCGGTTTATCGTAATAGATTAGTCAACATGTTAGTTAACCATATTCTTAAGCACGGGAGAAAATCATTGGCTTATGGAATTCTTTATAATGCCATGGTTAATATTGAGCGAAGGACGAAAAACAATCCACTATCCGTTTTGCGTCAAGCAATACGCAAAGTAACTCCCAATGTAGCAGTAAAGGCGAGACGTGTGGGTGGGTCCACTTATCAAGTTCCCACTGAAATAGGATCTACACGGGGAAAAGTACTTGCTATTCGTTGGTTATCGGGGGCATCTCGAAAACGTCCAGGTCGAAGTATGGCTTTTAAACCAAGTTCTGAATCAATGGATGCTGCCAGAGATAATGGCAATGCTGTACGTAAAAAGGAAGAGACTCATAGAATGGCAGAGGCCAATAGAGCTTTTGCAAATTTCCGTTCATATAAATAAAAAGATTAATAACAATTGAACTAAGGAATATATGATATCAAATTGGAAGGAACGTGAGCCGAAAGGCTTACATAAAAAATAGAAATATCATAATGTTAATTTTACATTAACATTGTATTTGGTATTTGAATAAAAAAAAAATTTTAACTATTATTTTCTATTTTCTGACCTATTTTTCATGAGAATTGAAAACGATTCGAAAATATTGATGAACTAAGTTTTTGAGCGAAACAATTTACTTTATTCGGCGTATCATATACGAAATCGATTGATATTTCATTTGAATTATATCTCAAAGATATTATGAAATTAGAGTTTGATTTGCGTCTCTCATACGGAAGTACTATTTCACCGGAATGTATCTTAATTTTTAGTTTAATCATTCTTTTAATAATAGATTTAATTTCCGAAAAAGATACACCTTGGTTATATTTCGTCTCCTTTGCAAGTTTGATGATAAGCATAACAGTCTTGTTTCCCCAATGGAAAGAAGAATCTATGATTAGCTTTTCGGGTAATTTCCGAACAGACACCTTTAACGAGATTTTTCAATCTCTAATTCTATTATGTTCAGCATTACGTATTCCCCTATCTGTGGAGTATATTCAATGTACAAAAATGGCCATAATGGAATTTTTATTGCTCATATTAACGGCTACTTTGGGAGGAATGTTTTTGTGTGGTGCTAACGATTTAGTAACTATATTTGTGGCTCCAGAATGCTCAAGTTTATGTTTCTATTCATTATCCGGATATACCAAGAGAGATGCAAGATCTAATGAAGCAACTATGAAATACTTACTTATGGGTGGAACAAGTTCTTCTATCTCGGCTTATGGGTTTTCGTGGTTATATGGTTTATCTGGGGGAGAAATTCAACTTCAGAGAATAATAAATGGACTTATAGATGCACAAATGTATAACTCTCCAGGAACTTTGGTTGCGCTCATATGCATAATGGTAGGAATTGGATTCAAACTCTCTCTGGTTCCCTTTCATCAATGGACCCCTGACGTATATGAGGGAGTGCGATTCGTTCAATCATTCTTTCATTTGTATAACAAATAGATACTTCTTTTTTCCCCCATATTGAATATGGAAAGAGATCTACAGACATGCGGAATAAAGAAACTTTTATCCTCACTCGGATTAAAACACAACTTTTACCAAGGTTCTTATAACACTTTCGTTCGAATAATGAACAATTAAGGTAAAGCAAAGTGAGAAGCATTTAATATTTTTGAATAAATATTTTTTGCAAGTTAAGTTAGTTTAGTTATTATGGGTAGTTTCTACAAAGAATCAGGATAGTGGCGCATTAAAGAGATTCAATAATTTCCATTGTGTAGATGCTACATAGTTAGTTTTAATCCTCCAAAGACTACGAGTGTATTAGGACAGAGAAGCATCCGCCGACCGATGGATCACCCTAGAATAACAACAATCCATGGCTATTGATAACGAATAAAACAGATGGTTTTCTATCGAATCTACCTTTTTATTTTAGATAGACTCTCAAAAAATATAAGAGAGATTGAACAGGTCAGCACCTCGGTATGAAAACAACCATCGATGAAGGATTCCTCGAAAAGTTAAAGATTAGTAATTCTTTGTACAAATTCAGAAATTATTACATCTTTTATGCATACGCGAGGAGGGTAATAAGTAAAAAAATAATTACTTTTTTATTACTTAGGAGCCGTGTGAGATGAGAGTCTCATGCACGGTTCTGAATGAGAGGAAAGAGCGAATAATGATATTCTTTCCGACTCTGACTCCCCAACCCCAGTTGTTGCTCTTCTTTCTGCTGCTTCGAAAGTAGCCGCTCTAGCTTTAGCTATTCGAATCTTCAATATTATTTTTTCCTTCTCATCGGACGAATGGCATTTCCTTTTAGAGATATTAGCTATTCTTAGTATGATATTAGGTAATTTGATTGCGATCACTCAAACGAGCATGAAACGCATGCTTGCATATTCTCCAATAAGTCAAATTGGATATATTACGATTGGAATAATTGCTGGAAACTCAAACGGATATGCAAGCATGTTAACTTACACACTATTTTATATCTTTATGAGTTTAGGAACTTTTGCTTGCATCATATTATTTGGTTCACGTACGGGAACAGATAACATTCGAGATTATGCCGGATTATATATAAAAGATCCTTTGCTAGCTCTTTCTTTCACTCCATGTTCATTACCTCTGGGAGGTTTTCCCCCGCTATCAGGTTTTTTCGGAAAACTTTATTCATTCTGGTGTGGATGGCAAGCAGGTTTATATTTATTAGTTTCGATAGGACCTTTTACGAGTGTTATTTCCATATACTATTATTCGAGAACCATTGGGTTGTTAATAACCGAACGGGACAAAGAAATAACTTCTTATATAACAAATTATAAAATTTCCACATCTTCCTTAATATCAAAAAGTTTTATTGAACTCGGTATGGTGTTTTGTGCAGTAGCATCTACCATATTGGGAGTAATAATGAATCCCATTATTACTATTGCCCAGGATAATATTTCTTTAAGTCATTCAATTAATAACTGAATACTTTTTTTCCTAAAAAATTTCTTTATCAACTTTGGAGATTAATCTTTATCCTGATAGAAAATGGAGATCGAGAAATAAATAAACTTATCTTATAATTCGGATTGTAAATGTGAATTAGTTTTATGAGTCTATGTTATTTCTCCCCTGTTGGTCGGTAACTCAGTTTCAACAATCAATTTTTCTATTAGTATATATATATACTAATTATACTGCGTTAGATTTTATGTATGGATAATGAAAATCAATAAAATTAAATAGAATTCTATCAATTAATCATTCTAACACAAATTTCGATGATTAATAAAATAATAATAAAATACTTAACTTAGTCTATGTTTTTAAATTTGGATCAAGTATAATATTTATTGAGAGCCTTGATGGTGAAATGGTAGACACGCGAGATTCAAAATCTTGTGCTATAAAGCATGGAGGTTCGAGTCCTCTTCAAGGCATACTATCGAATGAGACTCTATCAAATGAACCGTGAAATAATGAAGTTGGTTCGGTATTATCTCAATATCAAGATTTATGATAATAGATTGAGTAGGGAATGAAGTATTTCATTTATCCCGAATCATCAAATTCATATATGTTATACGATATTATACGCAGTATACTATAAACATAGATGATATGTAGATAATGAATGTGACAGATAGGGAGTAAAAGTATAGTAAACAGAAAATGAGCTTTTTCAGATGAAGAATCTTTTGTTGTAGATCAGAAAGCTGTCTTGTGTTATACTATTCATTTAATATTAGATAATGGATCAGACTTATATGGGGTTTCGTTGAATTTAAGGAGATTGATTGTATCTCCCAAAGAAATTGAATCGATTATATTCATTATGAATCTCTGAAGAATAAAAAATTTATAATCTTTATCGGATGAGATTTTTGAGTCCCTTCAAAATATTATTAAATAATAAGATAAATAATGAGATTATGGAAGTAAATATCCTCGCATTTATTGCTACTGCACTGTTCATTCTCATTCCCACTGCCTTCCCACCTATCCCTTATGTAAAAACAGCCAGTCAAAGCAATTAAATTCATTCTCAATTTAATATTTACTTATGAGAGAATGATAGAAGAAATACAAGTTTTTTCTGAATAATTACATACATCATTGCAAATATTCATTGAATTAAAAAAAAACTATATCGGGGGATTTTAATAGAATATATTCCCCCAACGAATATAGTCCTTTCTAACTTACGTGTTATTTCTTATATGATTCATATGGAGTATGGTCCTAGTACTACGGTGGGAGTAGGACTAGTGTCGGTAGGCATACTTTTGTACGTCCTTAGAGAAAGGGAATCTAATGTATCTAGAGGTGTGATTTTGAATGTACTTAAAGATATTTCGCTCAGGAGATTCAACATATTAACTAATAATATTTAATATGAAACTTGAGAAGGGGAGAATAAAAGATTTATTCTCTATAGAATGAAATAGATAATCTATGGCTAACATAGTTTAATATTATAAATTACTTCGAAAACAAAATTTACTAAAATTTTATTTGGATTGATTGATAAATAGAAAATGAAAAACATCATTTTCATGTCAATTCTTAGTTCTCTTTCCTCCGGAGAAGGGAATGGTGAAACCAACGGAGTATACCATGAGCCCAATGATAATCCTTCTTATAGAAGAATGTGATAAGTACATATAAAATAAACCGGATCTCTTGAGAATAATAAAAATTTTTGGAATATAAATTCATTGAACAGGTTAGAGACAATCCAAGAAGTTATATGAAAACTCACTTGAATTTGGGGTAAAAACGATATGTTATTTTCATAATCTTTTACTTAAGCCATAAAGAGATTAAAATATCATATATGGTTTTCAGGGGGGGCGAACGAGGAATCAACCTATCCCAATATTACGATTTCCTTTTCTCTTCCATCGGATTATTATGTGGAGGAATTTTTATTTTCCAGGGTTGGCGTTTAGATCCCATTCTTCTATTATCCCAAATGCTTCTAAGCGGAACTGCTATTTCTTATATTACGGAAAGTCTACATTTACGTAGTATTAAAAATAATATAACCAATTTATATTATGAGAAATATAAATATTTTTTTCTCAACCTATTAACTTGGTTGAAAAAAAAATTGATTTATCAAAACTTTGAATTCGGAATGGGAAGAAAAAAAAAGTATTTATATTATGGAAAATGGGAGGGAATTGATTATACCTCATATATTTCTTGCAGGGAAAAAAAAATAGAAAATAGATCAAATTATGAAAATATCTTTCCATACCCATAAATTTATTTATTAAATCATTATTTATTTTTCATTTAATAATGATTTAATAAATAAATTTATTATTTATAATTGGGAATTACGGTCCGCTTCTTCCCCATACTACAGGTGGGAGAGAAAATGTGAAAACTACCATCAAAGCAGCCCAAGCAATATTAACTATATCCGTAAAGATTCTCCTTATCTTTTTAATCCTCGAATAGAAGAAAAATCTATATTATTTCCATGTAGAAATATAGAAATAATATTATATGATGGTTTATTCTATACTGATAATATGAAGAGCTATTAATACCGCCAAGTATTGAATAAAATGAATTTTAATATAATCTATATTTTGGATTCTATAAGCAATATTAAAGGAATTTGAGATTATTAAGGCAATAAACATATAATAGCTTGCTTTTATTCCAGAATTGACTTATACTTAACATAGGGTTGTCTATTCATGATGAAAATCCAAATATGAATAATGTGACAGACTATAATATGGAGCAACACAATTCATATTTAGAAGTAACATGATAGCCAACCCAAACTACTTCTTTGTATTTTATTTTCAGGCGACACCCAGATTCGAACTGGGGATAAAGGATTTGCAGTCCTCTGCCTTACCACTTGGCCATGTCGCCTCCACTGTATCATAATTGAACCTTTTTGATCTTCGACCTAGGATTGTAATAAATATAATAAATATAAGTTAATGTATTATAAGAATGATTAATGGTTCAATCAAGTGTTTGTTTCTCTCCCCTCTCAAACGGAATGAACGGTATTCCTTCCTTTACTTATTAAGTTAATTCAAGTTAAGAATCTGTTTTTTTTTTTAACTCTCGCATAACATAATTAGTTTTAAATTAGAATAAAATCTATCGATTTGCTACTCTACTTACCACAATATTGGTACAATTTTCTTTATCAATATGGAGTTTTTGTATTTCCATCTTGACAGAAAAAGGAAAAGAGGGAAATAGGGAAAAGAGGAAAGAGAAGAAAGAGAAGATTCAACATGGTATTAGAAAAGAATGGGGAAATTTTTGTACTGCCTAATTTTGGAAAAATACAATTGGAAGCATTTTATCGTTTTGTTGATCAGGGATTAATGGAAGAATCAAATAATTTTCCCTGTATCGAAGATACAGATGAAGAGATTGAATTTCGATTATTTGGTGAACAATATTACTTAATAGAACCGTTGATCGGAGAAAAAGATGCTGTATGTGGGTCCATTACGTATTCACCCAAGTCATATGTACCAGCCCAATCAACTCAAAAGGGAAGGGGGAGAATAAAAAGACAAACTGTATACTTTGGGAATATTCCTTTAATGAGCTCCCAAGGTACTTTTGTAGTGAATGGAACTGCTAGAGTTGTAATCAATCAAATTTTACGAAGTCCTGGTATTTACCTTAATCTGGAACGGGATCCAAATGGGAACCCTATATATACCGGCACAATAATCTCAAATCGTGGAGGAAGATTCAAATCAGAACCTGATATGAAGAACAGAATATGGGTTCGTATAAATAGGAAACAGAGAATATCCATTTGACTTTTATTATTAGCTATGGGTTTGGATACAAGAGAAATTTTAGAAAATGTTTGTTATCCCGATGTCTCGAGTGACGCTTTTCGGAAAACAAAGGCAAAACATATTCAATCGAGAGAATATGCCATATCGGAACTTTACAAACTATTATATGGTACAGATGAATATTTGAAATTTCCCGATATATCTGAAGAATCACAAGAAAGATTCTCTCAACCAAAATTTGAACCAGGGAAGATTGGTCGAATAAATTCGAACAAGAAACTTAACCTTGATGTACCTAAAAATGAGATTTTTTCATTACCAAAAGATATGTTAGCTGTTATAGATTATTTGATCAAAGTTCGGATTGGAGTAGGAACCCTCGATGATATGGATCACTTAAAGAATAAACATATTTGTTCCGTAGCAGATTCATCAAAAGATCAATCAAGATTGGCATCAGAACGCTCGGAAGATTCGGTGCGGGGAAGAATGAATAGGGCAACCCAGCATAAAAGTGTACCAACTTTTGGAAGTCCAGTAACTTCAAGTTTATTATTAACAACTTTCAAAGAATTTTTTGGTTCACACCCCTTATCTCAATTTCTAGACCAAACTAATCCATTAACACAAATAGTTCATAGGCGGAGATTAAGTTATTTGGGCCCTGGAGGATCAATAAGGCGAACCGCTAGTTTTCAAGTACGAGATATTCATCCTAGTCATTATGGGCGTGTTTGTCCCATCGAAACGTCCGAAGGAATGAATGCTGGACCCATTTCATCATTGGCTCTTCATGCAAGCGTTGATCCTTGGGGATTCTTCGGAAGTCCCTTCTATAAGATCTCCGAGATATTATCCGAGGAGGGGGATACTGCAACTCATGTATCAGCAGAAGAAGATGAATACTATCGAATAACTACAGGAACTTGTTTATCAGTATCTCAGGAGGATAAAGGGGAACAAGTTACTGCAGCTCGATATCGACAAGAAATTGTGACTATTGCATGGAATCAAATACATCTTCGAAGTATTTCGCCTCTACAACATTTTTCCGTTGGAGCTCCTCCTATTCCTCCTCTTGAAAACAATGATGCAAATCGTGCTTCGATGGGTTCTAATATGCAACGTCAAGCAGTTCCACTTTCAAAACCTGAAAAATGTATCGTAGGAACAGGATTGGAAGGTCAAGTAGCCCCAGATTCGGGGACTGTGGTTGTAGCCGCACAGGGGGGAAAAATTGATTATATTGATGGTGAAAAAATAACTTTGTTAGTTGACGATGGAAATACAATAGATACCAAATTAGTTATATATCAACGTTCTAATAACGATACTCGTATGCATCAAAAACCTCGGGTTAACCAAGGTGAATATCTAGAAAGAGGGCATTTTTTGGCGGACGGAGGAGCTACGGTAGGGGGAGAACTAGCTCCAGGGAAAAATATATTAATAGCATATATGCCATGGGAAGGGTACAATTTTGAGGACTCAGTACTTATCAGTGAACGTCTAATACATGAAGATATTTTTACGTCTATTCATATTGGAAAATATGAAATTGGGGCTCGTGTAACACCTGAAGGAACTGCTGAGGAAATTACCAGAAAAATACCCCATTTAGATGATTATTTTCTTCGTCATTTAGATAAGAGTGGCCTTGTATTATCGGGATCTTGGGTAGAAACGGGAGATGTTTTAGTAGGTAAATTAACACCTCGAGATTCGGAAGAATCGCTGAAGGCTCCGGAAGGTAACTTATTACAAGCCATATTTGGTATTGATATAACTACTACGAGAGAAACTTGTCTTAAAGTACCCCCAGGCGGAAGAGGTCAAGTTATTGATGTGAGATGGATTTATCCGGAGGATACTTCTAGGTATACAAAGGTTGTTCGTGTATATGTCCTGCAGAAACGCAAAATACGAGTAGGTGATAAAGTTGCTGGAAGACATGGTAATAAGGGTATTATTTCAAAGATTTTACCTAGACAAGATATGCCTTATTTGCAAAATGGAACACCAATTGATATGATATTGAGCCCCTTAGGGGTGCCTTCACGGATGAATGTGGGACAAATCTTTGAATGTGTACTTGGTATAGCAGGAGACTTTTTGAGGAGACATTATAGAGTAATGCCTTTTGATGAAAGATACGAACGGGAAGCTCCAAGAAAGCTAGTATTTTCTGAACTTCATGAGGCTAGTAGGCAAACAGCTAATCCATGGTCATTCGAACTCGATAATCCAGGAAAAAGCCGATTGATCGATGGAAGAACGGGAGAAATTTTTGAACAACCTGTTACGATAGGAAAAGCTTATATGCTAAAATTGATTCATCAAGTTGATGATAAAATCCATGCACGATCTAGTGGACCTTATTCACGTGTTACACAACAACCACTTAGGGGGAGATCCAAACGGGGGGGGCAACGGGTGGGAGAGATGGAAGTTTGGGCTCTAGAAGGTTTCGGTGTTTCCCATATTCTACAAGAAATGCTTACTATTAAATCTGATCATGCTGAAACCCGTCAGAAAGTAGTTAGTACTATAGTAACTGGAGAATCAATATATGAACCTGAAGTAATTACTCCAGAATCCTTTCGATTGCTCGTTCGAGAACCACGATGTTTAGCCCTAGATTCGGATCCAGTTATTATAGAAAAAGATTTAATAATAGATTATAAAGAAGTTTAGTGCAAATCAATCGAAACTTTAATCTTATGATTTACCAAAATCATCAATATCTTCGAATTGGATTAGCTTCTCCCGAACAAATTCGTGCCTGGACTGAAAGAATCTTACCTACCGGAGAGATAGTTGGACGGGTAACTCAACCCAGCACTTTCTATTATGGCAGCGATAGACCAGAAAAAGATGGGATATTCTGTGAGAGAATATTTGGGCCTATTTAAAGTGGAGTTTGCGCCTGTGGAAAGTATAAATGGAGTGAAGAAAATGAAGAAGACTCAAGTTTCTGTAAGGAATGCGGAGTTGAATTTACTGAATCTCGAGTTCGAAGATATCGAATGGGATACATCGAATCAGCATGTGCGGTAACTCACGTATGGTATTTAAAAAAGCTTCCTAGTCATATTGCGAATATCCTATCCAAGCCTCTTAGGGAATTGGAAAGCCTAGCATACTGCGATGTGTGACTCGACCATAGTTTTTGATTATACGGATTGGAATAGAAACCGTCATCCCATCTAATTCCAATTTCAAAGGGATAGGGATGCCTTTAGCTCTGACATGTCATGTCCTTTGAGGAGTGGCACGAAGCTCGAGATGAATTTATAAGTAATGATAAAAAGGAGGATTTATCTAGGGTTCATACTACAATATGTGTACATATCACATTATGTATATTTTTATTTGTTAATCAGACTTCGTAAGAAAAAACCCCATTCTCTTTCTTAAAGAGAATCCGGAAATCCTTCGATATTAGAATATTTCGAATGAGCTTATGTAATAAGTAAGCTTTTATAGGTATGGCTATAGAAGTCTATCCACCGCATATGTGCTTCAAATAGCATTATGACCATCGGAGTAGAGCGAGAACCCAAAGGATCGAAGGAATCGGAATATGAACGAAGGAAATCCTTATGAATTTCAATTTCATTGGAAGGTATCTCTGTAAGAAGGTATATCATTCGAAGGGAATAAGACTACTCAAGAATAAAGAATATAAATTAATTCTTCTGTAATGGAAAGAACATAAATTAGTTTACTTTAGGTATAAATTGAGTAACGAGTAGCTGTTTTTCCTCGCTAAGCAACAGAATCTCAAAATTATTCGATACGAAATAAGAATGAAAGATTCTAGTATTTTAATAATAGCTACTTGAGCCGGATGAGGGGAAACTCTCGCGTCCGATTCTGCGGGGGGGGACTAGATAATAACCTATCCCAATCTTTTTTTTGCCAAGCCTATAACTAACAAACCTACTTTATTTGGATTAAAACGAGGTTTATTTCAATATGATGATAATGATTATGAAATTTGGAACGAAAGTATTCCTTGCTTTTTCCATTGTCCAGACTTCAACGAATTTATGGGTAGAGAAATAGCTACTGGAGGAGATGTTACCAAAAAACTATTAGCTAGTCTAAAACTGAAAGTTGTTTTGGATCGTGCATATGAAAAATGGGAAGAATTTTTGGTGAACGGTGAACCCACAGAAGATAAATGGGAAAACCGGAAAATTCAAAGAAGAAAAGATTTTTCGGTTAGACATATGAAATTGATCAAATATTTTATTCGAACAAAAACAAATCCGGAGTGGATGGTTTTGTCACTATTACCAGTTCTTCCCCCTGAATTAAGACCTATGGTTCAATTAGGCGAAGGTAAAATAATTAGTTCGGATATAAATGAACTTTATCGAAGAATCATTTTTCGAAATAATTCTCTCAGTTGTCTTTCAGAAATAAGAATATTTGCACCGGAAGGAGTGCTTGTTTGTCAAAAGAAATTGGTTCAGAAAGCTGTAGATGCGCTTATTGATAATAGCATCGGCGGAGAACCCATGACGGATACTAATGATAGGCCTTTGAAATCCTTTTCAGATGTAATTCAAGGCAAGGAAGGAAGATTTCGGGAGAATTTACTTGGAAAACGAGTTGATTATTCAGGTCGTTCTGTTATCGTGGTAGGTCCCTCTCTTTCATTACACCAATGCGGATTACCCCGAGAGATAGCCATAGAGCTTTTTCAACCCTTCGTAATTCGCAATTTAATTGGACGAAATCTTGTTCCCAACATTAAAGCCGCTAAACTCCTGATTCAGAATAAAATGCCTCTTATTTGGAAAATACTTCAAGAGGTTATGCAGGGACATCCCGTATTGTTGAACCGAGCACCTACGTTACACAGACTAGGCATACAAGCATTCGAACCCATTTTAGCAGACGGACGTGCTATTCGTTTAAATCCATTAGTTTGCGCAGGGTTCAATGCAGACTTTGATGGAGATCAAATGGCTGTCCATGTACCTTTATCCTTGGAAGCCCAAGCAGAAGCTCGTCTACTTATGCTTTCTCACGCGAATCTCCTGTCTCCAGCTACAGGAGATCCCGTTTCTGTACCGAACCAAGATATGCTTCTTGGACTTTATACATTAACAATTGAAAGTAATCAAGGTATTTACGGAAATAGATATAATTCATTTCCATATAGGAATGGACTCTCTCAAAGTCAAAGAATACCTTATTTTTATAGTTACAATGATGTACTCAGAGCGGAATCGCGGAGAGAAATGAACTTATACAGTCCTTTGTGGCTCCGATGGCCAGTAGATGATGATCTACGTATAATGAATTCCGTGAATCAGGAAGAGCCTATTGAGGCTCAGTATGAGCCTTTGGGTACTTCCCATCAGATCTACGAGCATTTCCAGGTTAGGGGGGATGGAGAAGAGAGCACACTTAGTATATACATTTGTACAACCGCTGGTCGTATTATTCCGAATCAAGAAATAGAGTCAGCTCTACAAGGCATCTCCAAAGATTTTTCAATTCGGAATGGAGCACCGCCAGCTGTGACGATATAATTATCTGTTAAAACGAGATTTGTTTGTACAAACATTAAGATTGAGGAAACCTTTCGGTAAAAGGCTGGAATTCATTGGCGGTGAATCCTATTTATGGGAGTGGGGGATATGGCAGAATCAGATAAATTGCTCCTCTATAATAAAGTGATGGATAGAACTGCCATAAAACAATTTATTAGCAGGTTAATAAATCATTTCGGAATGGTGTATACGGCGCATATCCCAGATCAACCTAAGACTTTGGGTTTTTAATAGGCTACTTACAAAGCCGTCTCATTAGGCATTGACGATCTTTCAACAACACCTTCCAAAGGATGGTTTATACGGGATGCGGAGCGACAAGGTTCTTACGAAGAGGAACATTATCGTTATGGAAATGTGCACGCGGTAGAAAGATTACGTCAATTGATTGATACATGGTATACTACGAGTGAATATATAAAACAGGAAATGACTCCTAATTTTAAGATAACTGATCCTTCAAATCCAGTACATATGATGTCCTTCTCGGGAGCCCGAGGAAATATATCCCAAATTCACCAATTATTAGGTATGAGAGGATTAATGTCGGATCCTAAAGGACAAATTATTGATTTACCCATTCAAAGTAATTTTCGCGAAGGACTATCTCTAACAGAATACATAATTCCTTGTTATGGCGCTCGTAAAGGAGTTGTCGATATTGCCATACGAACGGCAGATGCCGGATACCTTACACGTAGACTTGTTGAAGTAGTTCAACACATTGTTGTACGTAGAATAGATTGCGGCACTATTGAAGGTATCCTCATAAGTCCCATTCGGGATGAACAAAGAAATATACGAATGATCGCTGAATCAAGACTGATTGGTCGTGTATTAGCAGATAATGTATACGTAGATGCAAGATGCATTGCTACGCGTGATCAAGATATTGGGGCTGAGCTTGCCAATCAATTAATGTTTCAAACACAACCAATATCTATACGATCCCCTTTGACTTGTAAAAACATGCTTTGGATCTGTAAACTATGCTATGGTTGGAGTCTTACTCATGGTAATCTGGTAGAATTAGGAGAAGCAGTAGGTATTATTGCGGGTCAGTCTATTGGGGAACCAGGGACTCAATTAACCTTAAGAACTTTTCATACTGGTGGGATATTCACGGGTGGTATTGCGTAACATATACGAACTCCTTTTACTGGAATTATTAAATCCAATACCGATTCGGTTTATCCCACACGTACACGTCATGGACATCCTGCTTGGATATGTGACAATGATTTATCCATTACTATTGGGAATAAGTATGAGGTACGTAATCCAACAATTCCACCGCAAAGTTTGATCTTGGTTCAGAACAATCAACATGTAGAATCAAAACAAGTTATTGCGGAGGTTCATGTTACAACATCCACTTCAAAAGAAAGAATTAAAAAATATATTTATTCCAGCTTGGACGGGGAGATGCACTGGGGTGCGAAGGTGCGTCACAACCCTGAGCATGTACATAGCAACATTCATCTCATAACTAAGACAAGTTATGTACGGGTATTATCGGGAAGATTTCATAGTATCGGTGGCATACGATTCTTCTACCGGGATGAAGATCAAATTGATGTTCAATTTCCTTTGACCGAGGAAAATAAACCACCTCTTGATTCTCATTCGAAAAAAGATCAGATAAATTCTGAATCATTCAATTTTTTTTCGAGAAGAAACAAAAAAACCTTTAATAATTCAGAGTTCGATCATAGCATATCCAATAATAGGGATTGGAATTCTATATATTCCACTTTCATTTTGCATGGTTATAAAGTAACACGAAAACATAAAAAGGATAAAGTTTTTTTCTCACCGGAACGAGATAGAAACAGATACAATGAACAAATCCCGGATTTTGAATTTATCCCTAAAATATATAAAAATGGTGTTTTACAAAATAATGATATTTTGGCCATTTCAAATGATCCTAGATACATAACAAAGGATTGGGGGATTATCAAGCATGGTACCATAAAAATTGATTCGATTGGCAAAAAAAACGAGATTGTTGAGAATAGAAAAAAGAAAAGATTTATGACAAGACATGAGATAATCGGAGGTGGTAACTTTTTTTCAATCCCGGAAGAAGTACATATTGTACATGAACCTTTTTCTCCCATCTTAGTAGAGGATCATAGTATTATTCAGGCAGGTGCAAAAATAACTTTGGATATTCATAGCCGAGTGAGCGGATCAGTTCGAATACGAAAGATAACATACAATAAATTCGAAATAAGAATATTACCTGGTTGTATCATTCATCCAGGAAAAGCAAGGGAAATATCCGAACAAAGGGACGCTTTAATACAACCGGGGAAAATAATTTTTGGTAAATTCAGATCCAGGAATTGGGCTTATCTCCAGTGGATCATACCTCGTACAGATAAACCTTTTGCTTTACTCAGACCCGCAATGGAATATGAAATTGAAATACCTGACAAATTAACAACATTCTCTCATCGAGAGTTACTGGGGGAACAAGGAACTCTAAGAGTGAAGGCTGTTCAATATCTTCTCTATGAGGATGGTAAAGAAGTTCGAATCAATGACACGGGTATCCAATTAGTTCAAACTTGTTTAGTCTTGGATCGAGAAAAGGGATCTCCTATGAGAGTAGAAAAGGCCTATGCTTCTTTCATTGAAATAGGAACGAATAAAACTTTCCAATTCCAATATTTTCTTCAACTTAGTTTGATAAAACATTCTTTAGATACTGGGAATAATGACAATGATAATAATAATGATGATGATAATAATAATACGGCAGATTCCATATATATTTTGGGCAACAAAGTTCATTACACCAGTCATTTTTCCAATGAGGGAAGCCAATCATTTAGTAAACATAAAGGTATTATTCGTATTCTACCCGATAGAGATCAAGAAAACACATCTTTTCTTATCTTGTCCTGGGATGATTCTCTCTCCCTCACCCTTTCATTTATTGATTCAAAATATTATGATACAGTAGAAAAAAACAATATAAAATTTGATTCAGAGGCCAATGCTTCTCCGACAGAATTTTTGAAGGATTCCTTAATATCCCCAAGTGAAAGTAATAAAAGTACACAATTTGATTTAAAAGGAATTACTACAGATTCTATTTTATCGATCCAAGAGGATTTACAAGAAAATCTTACGCAAGTAACTCTGTTGGAGAAGTTAGGTATTTTAGGTAATTTACATAGTATCGCCGATCCTCTATTTTCCCTCTGTTGGTTAATCCATGGTAGAGTTCCATCCAATAAATATTCCATTGTTGAAAATTTAAAAAATACTTCCGAAGTGCCTAAATGGTATTTTTCAGATGAAAATATAAGAAATTATCGTTTGATTTTCCGCAAAAATATTATTTTTGATTTACTAAATTGGTGTTTATCGTTATTCTGTCCATACAAAAAAACATTCCGATTAGTTAGTCTTGGACAATTAATATGTGAGGGTGTATCTACACCCGAATATGGACCACTTTTTCGATCTTGTCAAATAATAGCCATTCATATACAATTTGTAGTAATTAGATTAGCTAAGCCATACTTAGCTAATGTAGGAGCGACTGTTCATAATAGTTGTGGAGACATTGTTAAAGAAGGAGATGCATCAATAACATTAATATATGAAAGATTAAGATTTGAAAATATTATTCTTCAAGGTCTTCCTAAGATCGAGCAACTTTTAGAATCCCGCCCTAATACTTCAGTATCAATGGATTTCAAAGACAGTTTTGAAGATCGGAATAACGATGTGACATGGATTTTCGGATACCCTTGGAGTTTCTTTCTCAGCGCTAGAGTAAGTTTAGAACAAAGTCGAATCGATTCGGTTGATCAAATTCAGAAGGGTTATCGATCACAAGGAGTGAAAATATCCGATAAGCATTTGGAAATTATTGTGCGCCAAATGACATCAAAAATAGTTACTTTAGAAGATGGAATAGCTAATGTTTCTTCACCCGGAGAACCAATAGAAGTTTCACGGGCGCAAAGGATGAATCGTGCTTTGGAAGAAGAGATTCCTTATAAACCTATATTACTGGGAATAACGAAAGCATCTATTAATACTAAGAGTTTCCTTTCAGAAGTGAGTTTCCAAGAGACTACCAGAATATTAGCTAGAGCTGCTATCCGGGGTAAAATCGATCGGTTGAAAGGCTTAAAAGAGAATGTCATTCCTGGTGGAATAGTTCCTGCTGGTACTGGGTGCAGAGAAGCGATTTGGCAAGTAACTCCAGAGAAAAGAAGGGGGATTTTTTTGGGAACAAAGAATAATAAACTATTCATTAACGAGATTAAACACATTTTATTTTATGGAGAAAAAGAATTCCCTATTTATTCCAGTAAAAAAACTATTCATAAAGCGTTAAGAACATCAGTATCCGAAGCGGATTGAAATAAATAACTTTAATGCTAAGTTTGTTTTAGTAGGAAGAGAATTAGATAAAACTAAAGAAATTTTTATTATTTACGAGTGTTATTTCCATATACTATTATTCGAGAACCATTGGGTTGTTAATAACCGAACGGGACAAAGAAATAACTTCTTATATAACAAATTATAAAATTTCCACATCTTATTATTTATGGGAATATAACCCTAAATTTTTAATAGATTCGATTTATTGGTAAATTTAGTCCATATTATGTATGGTCCCTGGACTACATTATATTATAATCCCTGGGATTCTACTCGAGATGGGAAAGAAGAGGAAACGGAACCAAAATCTTGGAATATTTCTTTGAAATAAATTATAAAAGCAGGAGTTCATTTCAGCTATCAAGCTCAGAAGTAGAATCCTAGGGGAGGGAGGCAGGCGCTTCATATCCCCGCGGAAAGGGTATTTATATTAAAATTCTACTTAAAGCGCGCGCATAAGAAGCCTGTGATTAAATGGCTAATGCAGCAAGTAAAAGAAAACAATTTTCGATAGTTGATACGAAATATAAAGCAGCTGATGCTATTAAATCAGCTGCTACAAAAGCTCACATAATTTAAAGAAAAAAAAAGCTCGGTGGTATGTCAACTAATTGGTCTACTGCGGAAACACGTCCGCCCTCAAGAATTAAAAGATTTGGGGGACAGGAGGATCTGATGAATAAGCAGCCATTCTGAAAATACAATTAGCTCAACCGCGGAAAAATATCCAGGCGTAATTAAATATGCGACAGGTTTATCCGATGTTGTAACAACTGTTGATTAACGGAAAGATTCTACTGTTATTCAAGAATGTATAATTTTAAGTATTCCAACCATTTGCTTAGTAGATATACTACAGATTGCGACCCGGATCTTATTACGGATATCCCAATTCCAGCCAATAATAATTATAGATCTTCAATTGGTTGGATCTCGAATAAATTTATGTCAGCGATTCGCGAAGGTCGTGATTTCCAAGAACCCGGGAATTCTTGAGTTAATCACTGCTTTCGGACCTGAAAATATATGATATATTTATATAAATATCTTTTCATTTTCTTAATATATTTTATTTTGTTTTGTTCAAAAAAGATATTTATATATAGATAAAGTGGTCGAAAATTCAAAAGTGAGATATTAAAAAAAAAAAAAAAAAATAGAATCATTTCTTCTTTTTATAGTTAATCTTTAGGAGGAGCAATATGCATATTGCACCATCTCTATCTTCCATTACCACGTTCCATAATTTGTACGAAATATCCGGTGTGGAAGTAGGTCAACACTTTTATTGGCAAATAGGTAGTTTCCAGGTTCATGGACAAGTACTTATAACCTCTTGGGTTGTAATTACTATTTTATTAAGTTTAGCCATTCTAGCTACTGGAGATCTATAAACCGTTCCGCCGGATGGTCAAAATCTCGTCGAATATGTTCTAGAATTTATTCGGGACTTGGCTAGAACTCAAATTGGAGAAGAGGAATATCGTCCTTGGGTCCCTTTTATTGGAACCATGTTCTTATTTATTTTTGTCTCCAACTGGTCAGGCGCTCTTCTCCCTTGGAAAATCTTTGAGTTACCCCATGGAGAGTTAGCTGCACCTACGAATGATATTAATACTACTGTTGCTTTGGCTTTGCTTACATCGGTAGCATATTTTTATGCAGGTCTTCACAAAAAAGGTTTAAGTTATTTTGGTAAATATATTCAACCAACCGCAATACTTTTACCGATCAATATCTTAGAAGACTTTACTAAACCTTTATCACTTAGCTTTCGACTTTTTGGCAATATATTAGCTGATGAATTGGTGGTTGCTGTTCTTATTTCTTTAGTACCTCTGGTAGTTCCCATACCTATGATGTTCCTAGGATTATTCACAAGTGCTATTCAAGCTTTGATTTTTGCAACTCTAGCCGCAGCTTATATAGGAGAATCCATGGAAGGTCATCATTAGCCATTGAATAGGCTTTTCGATTGGATAGATGGACACACGATTCTTATTCATCTGTATGGAATATAGACGTTCGAGGTTGAAGTGAAATTTTTATTGGTGTAGATAGTTTTTGGAAAATCAATCGCTTTGCTAGATCTAGTTTCTTGAAAAAAGATTGATATCTTCCCGTAAAATAAATTGATTCTTATATATTGATCTTTTTCGATTCTAATATAAATTGATTTTCTTGGGTATAATAGGAATAATATGAACGATCATGAAACTTTTTTTTTTCATATCAGTCAAATTGAATTAGTAAAGTCTCTTAATAAAATAAAAGGTTATATGAAAATAACTGAACAATTTGAAAATTGAACTTAGTTGATTAGAATATTCACCTCTTAATTTAATTGTTCCTCGGTCACAACATAATAGAATAGGCGAAAAATCAAACTTATTATACATTATGGATGTAATTCGATTTACATAATTCATGTAATATAAAGTGATTAGGTTAGGAAATCGAGATAGAATTGCTATTCGGTTAAATTCATTCTGCTTCTCCTCAATATCTGAGTAATATTGAAATATGTAAAAAATAATGAATACGTAATCTATTGGATAGGCGTAAAGAAGAATGAAAAAGAATATTCTTTTTTATCTTCATATTCTTTATCATCTTTAGCGACACCATTACTTTAATGAGAAACATCTTGAGTTATTAACTATTTTTATGAAAGATTTTATAATGAGTAAAAGTAGTTAGCAATAGAGGATAGGTTTTCATTAACCATTCCCCAACCTTAGTTGGAGGAGATCGATTACCATATGAACCCCCTGATTTCTGCTGCTTCCGTTATTGCTGCTGGATTAGCTGTAGGTCTCGCTTCTATTGGACCCGGTGTTGGTCAAGGCACCGCTGCGGGTCAAGCTGTAGAAGGTATTGCGAGACAACCAGAAGCTGAAGGTAAAATTCGAGGTACCTTGTTGCTAAGCTTAGCTTTCATGGAAGCTTTAACTATCTATGGACTAGTTGTAGCTCTAGCACTTCTATTTGCAAATCCTTTCGTTTGATCCGAGGAACGAAGCTCCGTACCTCTTGTTACTAATAATTAATCCCCTTCTTCTCTATTTAATTTGTTCGTCTGTTCAGCCGATTCTCTATAGAGAATCGGGGGGCTGATAATAATGAGTAAGTAATAAAATCTCTCTCCTACCCTTTAAACCCTGACTTTTGTAGCAGAGAGTAGAGCAAGGTATTTTATTTATACGACCCTATTTTATAAATAGGTGAAACTTCATCAGACTGAGAAATCTCTCATAAATTCTATTTCAAACTATGTATGATGTTCAGTAGGGTCGAATAAAAAAACTCTGTAAAACTTAGATAACTTATGACGGGAGAAGAGTATAAAAAATATGATAATTGATCCTGTTGTTTTCCCGAGTTACTGGCCTCCTGCTGCGAGTCTCGGCTTAAATACCAACCTTTTAGAAACAAATTTGATTAATTTAGGTGTAGTAATTGGTCTACTGGTTTACTTCGGAAAGGGAGTGTGTGCGGGTTGAATATTTGGATGAAATAGCTGGATCCACTCAGCTGCACTTCGGAGAAAGGGAAGGTGCATAACCCCAACGAATTACTTCTGAGCCAAGAATTCAGAAGAACTATAGCATTTCGTAAAATCAGTGAACATTTTTTATTTTTTTATTAACTGATAAGGGAATTTTGTAAAAATGGTCAAAGCTGAATTGCTTGAAGTCTAAGTACAACAGGGTATTCTTTCCCCACTGTGTTCATAGGGACGAAAAACATGGTTGGAGATTCATCTGATGTATAACACTCATATCAAAATGATTCTAAAATTCATTTTAATAGATGAATTGTCATAATCTCCTATGAATATGAATGACCAATTTTGGTTTTTCAGTACTAAATCGACAACCTACATACATTAAGAATTATTCAGAAAAAACAACCTTACTGACGATTTGATCATAAGAGAGCCAGCCTTCTATAATCTCCAAGTTTGAAGAATTTATAGTTCTACAAAAAAATGGGATATGAATGAAAAGGGTAGGCTCAGTTAGAAAATGGATTTATATATTCTATTCATGGGAGACTGAGCAAGAGAGCCGGATGAATTGAAAGATTCGTGTTCGGTTCGGGAAGAGATTGTTAATCTGTAAAATCGATAGATAATCTACTTTCATTAAGTAATTTATTGGATAATCGTAAACAGACCATCTTGAATATCATTCGCGATGCAGAAGAACGATATAAAGAGGCTATTGATAAGCTTAAACAAGCTCAGAACCGCTTACAACAGGCAGAAACAAAAGCAGACGAGATTCGCATAAATGGACTATCTCGAATGGAAAGAGAGAAACAAGATCTAATAAATTCCGCTGGTGAAGATTTAAAACGATTAGAAGACTCTAAAAATGCTACTATTCGTTTCGAAGAACAAGGAGCAATCGAACAAGTTCGCCAACAAGTTTCCCGACTTGCATTAGAAAGAGCTCTCAAAGCTTTAAACATTCGTTTGAATAGCGACGAATTGCACTCACGCATGATTGATCATCATATTGGCCTATCGATGGAGAAAAATAACTGATTAGCCTTTTCTTATAGGTTCTATTTTTCAGGAATCATTAACGAACGCTAATGGTAAACATTCGACCCGACGAGATTAGCAGCATTATTCTCAAACAAATTGAGCAATATAATCAAGAAGTAAAGGTTATGAATATCGGTACCGTACTCCAAGTAGGGGATGGAATTGCCCGTACTTATGGTCTCGATGGAGTAATGGCAGGGGAATTGGTGGAATTTGTGGATGGTACAACGGGAATTGCTTTAAATTTGGAATCAGACAACGTTGGAGTTGTATTGATGGGTGACGGATTGGCTATACAAGAAGGCAGTGCTGTAAAAGCGACAGGTAAAATCGCTCAGATACCAGTAAGTGACGCTTATTTGGGTCGCGTCGTAAACGCTTTAGCTCAACCTATTGATGGCAAAGGTCAAATTTCAGCTTCTGAATTTAGACTAATTGAATCTCCCGCTCCGGGCATTATTTCGAGACGTTCCGTGTATGAACCCATGCAAACAGGTCTTATTGCTATTGACTCTATGATTCCCATTGGACGCGGTCAACGAGAATTAATTATTGGGGACAGACAGACTGGTAAAACAGCAGTAGCTACAGATACTATTTTGAATCAGAAAGGTCAAAATGTAATATGTGTCTATGTAGCTATCGGTCAAAAAGCCTCTTCTGTGGCTCAGGTAGTTAATAACTTTGAGGAACGGGGAGCAATGGAATATACTATTGTGGTAGCAGAAACTGCAAATTCTCCTGCTACATTGCAATATCTTGCCCCTTACGCGGGAGCAGCTTTAGCAGAATACTTTATGTATCGTAAACAACATACTCTAATCATTTACGATGATCTTTCTAAGCAAGCACAAGCTTATCGACAGATGTCCCTTTTATTAAGAAGACCACCCGGTCGAGAAGCTTATCCAGGAGACGTTTTCTATTTGCATTCCCGTCTTTTGGAAAGAGCAGCTAAATTAAGTTCTCAACTAGGTGAGGGAAGTATGACTGCTCTGCCTATAGTCGAAACCCAAGCCGGAGATGTTTCGGCTTATATTCCTACTAACGTGATTTCCATTACCGACGGACAAATATTTTTATCGGCTGATTTGTTTAATGCCGGAATTCGACCCGCAATTGATGTGGGTATTTCTGTATCTAGAGTAGGATCCGCAGCTCAAATTAAAGCTATGAAACAAGTAGCTGGAAAATTAAAATTGGAATTGGCTCAATTTGCAGAGCTAGAAGCTTTTGCACAATTTGCTTCTGACCTTGATAAAGCTACTCAAAATCAATTAGCTAGAGGTCAACGATTACGTGAGTTGCTCAAACAATCTCAAGCAGCTCCCTTGGCGGTGGAGGAACAAGTAGCTACTATTTACGCTGGAGTCAACGGATATTTAGATATACTGGAAATCGGACAAGTTAAAAGATTTCTTGTTCAGTTACGTGAGTATTTAATAACTAATAAACCTCAGTTTGCGGAAATCATACGTTCTACTAAGGTGTTCACGGAACAAGCGGAAATCCTTCTGAAGGAAGCCATTAAGGAACATACTGAATTTTTCCTACTTCAGGAACAAAAATAAATAGATGATTATGTGATGATACGAGGGGAGCTAGGAAAAAGCTCTTTTCCGGCTCTCCCCGTTCACACGGAGAGAAAAAAGCATATTGAAAGGTTTTTCTTAAGCAAAAAAGAGTTTTCTCCAAGAAGATATTACGTCCAATAGGATTTGAACCTATACCGGAAGTTTAGAAGACTTCTGTCCTATCCATTAGACGATGGACGCTTTTATTTTCCCCTTCTTCATCGCGAGAAAGGGGAAATAAAATCTGTTGTGAATGAAACAATTCACAGCATAGCTGTAAAAAAGATCTATTAGTAATAGGAAATTTTTTAAACCTATTGATTTTGCTTATTAAATAAAAAAATTTTTATTTATTAAGTAAGCTCTTTCGATGGAGGAGCGGGTAGCGGGAATCGAACCCGCATCATTAGCTTGGAAGGCTAAGGGTTATAGTCGACATTAAATTTGGATTAATTAATGCCTCTAATTCAGAACCGAACATGAAAGTCTCTCTTCATTCGGCTCCCTTATGGAGTGGAGTATAAAGTAAGAAAAGAGATTCTTTTCTTAAATTGAAAACCGAGCATTGGATGATAAATAAGATTTTTATCTAATCGATGGTATCGGGGAAGTTGCATCCATAACATCTATGTCAGTTTTTTCATTCTAAATGAAGAAATACTTTTTAGATGATCCTTCTAAAAAAAAAAGAAAATTTAAAAATCTCAATAATTGATTAAATAGAATGATAAATTAAATGATAAATTCTTTCTAGTTACTTCGTTCCTTGTTTCTATTGGCTCCAATCTTTAGGGGAATATTTTCCACCGAGCTTTAAACGGAAATGCTGATAGCTCTGGTAAACCAAAATTATCATTTTATAGCTATCCGGCTTGAATTTTCAAACAAAAAGAATTCAAGATTTAGTTGCGATGAAAAGAATATCTTTGATTTCTATCCATGGATTCTTGACGAATCAATCTCAGAAGATTGATTTAGCTTCAAAATCATTCCGCTTTGCTATTTTTCAATCCAAAAAAGTAGAATTATTGATTATTATTTTCATGGGAATGATGCTCTTCCTATGGCATTCATAGGAAAGGATTTGAACCTTTGTAAGAATAGGGTTGTCAATTGGAACGTTGATCAATCAATTGATATAAAAGACCCTTCAACTATCCAATAACTTTTGGTTTGAACGAATCGCACTTTTACCACTAAACTATACCCGCTATGATTTGATAGTAGCATAAATTTCTATTTTTTGTCCAATAAAATAATAAGTAAAAATATAAAACCTTTCCTTATTGATGGATGGAATAAAGTAATACTTTATCTTCAGACCCCATCCCCGGAGATCCAATACCTCGAATCGTTATTTTCACTTCCGGAGATGGCATATTGGGATCACAAATTGCCTTTGCGAGCTGCTAATAGAGCAATTACTAATGGACCCGATACAACTATCAGAGCCAGAACAGTAAGCTGTGCAATAACTTCCAAATTCATTCCTTTTTAACCTCTCTATTTCCAATTTGATTTCATAGAATCGATGAATTCTTCTTTTTTTTTTTTTTTTATCAATAAAGAAAAAATAAAAATATATTTTTTCAAATGATATATTATCGTAAATAAATATATATGGTCTATCTAATTTGAATTGGGAGAATCTATAGCCATAAAGAGCTTGTATTGGTACAATGATAGAAAGCCTATTCATCCATTCGAATTTACGAAATTTAAACCATGGATGTGGGTGAAAAATTGGACCAACCCGTGCGTGGTTCATATTACGAATATTCGGGGAGAAAATGAAGGGATGACAGCAATCTCGGACAGTCAAATTATCTTAGTCCTTGTAAGTGCTTTAACAACAAGTTTTTTAGCTTTGAGACCGGGTAATGAATTGTATAATCGATAAGAACCGTTTGCTTTTACGTTCAAGGGATAACCTGGCCAGTTTTTGGCCAGGCCAATGGAATAATATATAGACTAATTTTGATGAAATGAATAATGCAAGCGTTTTTTTTTTCGAGAATGTCCATACTCATTCCCGTAACCATTATATTATAATAGCTATATATCCAGTAGAATATATTTTAGAGAATATAGACTTTGGCTCTAGCATCATGTTAGAGTAAGAATACTTCCCTGCTCGGGGAGATGGCCGAGTGGACTAAAGCGGCGGATTGCTAATCCGTTGTACGATCATTCGTACCGAGGGTTCGAATCCCTCTCTCCCCGTTTACTAACTAAATATTTATCTTATGAATCCATAGAATCTCTGTAATTATTCTTTACGTCCGGGATTACGTCCAGGATCATTTGATAGGGATCCAAAAACGGGGAGAGAAACAAGAAAAATGACCACTGTGTAAACGAGCAGCTTGAGAGTAAGCATGACGTAATCTCCGGGATCATTGCGTTACTAGGAGTAGGATGGAGTAAATTATCAATCCCTATACCACCTTTATTTGAATAAAATAAAATTAAAAATTTTTTTTATTTTATTTTAATGAAACAAAAATGATTTTTTATATTGATTATCATAGCCGATTAAATTGAATTGAGGAAAGAGGGATTTGAACCCCCGTCAACTCGGTTCCTCCGGTTAAAATGAGCCAGCAGCCCCGGGATCGCCGCAATTGACCTTCTCCAAAAACCTTCTTTTTTTTTTTTTCAAGGTGATTTTGGTAGTTCGATTGGAAGGGGTGAATAAGACAAGTAAGTTATTCGAAAGAAAGGGGAAAATAAATAAATATATAAATATATATATATTTATATATTTATTTATATTATCGGAAACTCACGGAGGCTTGCCGGACAAAGGCTAGGGGGAAAAGGAACAACGGTATGATCGGCATTATATCCACAATCGGATCGAAAATAGCATAAGCTTCGGGTGATTTAGCCAAAACGGTATCACTTAAACAAGTGGTGTTTCCTAGATAGGTATCAAACATAACTAACATTTTTTCTCCGAAAAAAGAAAGATTATTACAGGGGTTCAGTACGGCACGAAAGGAACCAACCTCATAAATTCTTGATGAAAGTTTTTCAGTACATTCCATTACGTACGCATGGGTTGGTTCCTCCAAGCCCAGTCCCATATTTGCGCGATCTCCCTCCCAGTGAAACAAATGAAAGAAAAAGAAATCAATATTTTTTCTATTCCGTTCAATTTTATCAAGAATCCTTCTTTTATTCTATCTCATCTCTTTTTGTTTCCGCAATTAATCTATTTCTACTTAACAATCTATTTTATTTCATAGAAACGAATAAATCTTGGACTGAGATTTAGTCCGAATAGATAGATAGATTGACAACAACCTTAATATCGGGATTGAATAGCATCGGATATATCTCCTATGGGGCGTGGCCAAGTGGTAAGGCACCGGGTTTTGGCCCTGGTACTCGGAGGTTCGAATCCTTCCGTCCCAGGCTTCTCCGATGAAATAAAAAAGAGTCCTCTTGGAAGGAAATGAAATGAACATTTCAATTTTTTACTATTTATTTGTAGTAGTATATTCTCTGAATCATCTTACGACAATATTATAGGTATGGCAAGCAGAATCTCTGCGGAGTAGAATAGGGAAAACAGAAAAAGAATCTTCTTCATGAAATTAGCCTATTGGTTGTATGCCGGCCCTGCTCATATCGGAACTCTTCGAGTAGCCAGTTCCTTCGAAAATGTGCATGCAATTATGCATGCTCCTCTGGGAGATGACTACTTTAATGTAATGCGTTCCATGCTGGAAAGAGAGAGGGATTTTACTCCCGTAACTGCTAGCATAGTAGATCGTCATGTATTAACACGCGGATCCCAAGAGAAAGTTGTTGATAATATTATTCAGAAAGAGAAAGAAGAGCGTCCTGATTTGATTATATTAACACCTACCTGTACTTCTAGTATCTTACAGGAAGATCTACAAAACTTTGTGGATAGAGCATCTATTGCTTCTGATTCTGATGTAATTCCCGCGGATGTGAATCATTATCGAGTTAATGAACTTCAGGCAGCGGATAGAACTTTGGAACAAGTGGTTCGATATTATTTGGGTAAGGCTCGTAGACAAGGAAAATTGAATCGATCTATAACAGATATACCTTCCGCAAATATTATCGGTATTTCTACGCTGGGCTTCCACAATCAACACGATTGTCGCGAATTAAAACGTTTATTACAGGATCTGGGTATTGAAATTAATCAGGTAATTCCCGAAGGGGGATTTGTAGAAGATCTCCAAAATTTACCAAAAGCCTGGTTTAATTTTGTTCCTTATCGTGAAATAGGCTTAATGACAGCAATATATTTGGAAAAAGAATTTGGAATGCCTTACATATCTACAACTCCTATGGGAGTTATAGATACGGCTGAGTTTATCCGACAAATACAAGGGCATGTTAATAAATGGACTCCTGCTTTTTCCAATAAAACAGTTGATTATGAACATTATATTGATCAACAAACCAGATTTGTTTCTCAAGCCGCTTGGTTCTCAAGATCCATCGATTGTCAAAATTTTGTAGGAAAAAAGGCAGTTGTTTTTGGTGATGCAACTCATGCTGCTTCAATGACTAAGATACTTGCTCGAGAGATGGGGATTCGTGTTTGTTGTACGGGTACCTATTGCAAACACGATGCGGAATGGTTTAACGAACAAGTTTGGGGTCTCTGTGATGAAGTACTTATTACAGATGACCATATTGAAGTAGGGGATATGATCGCTCGTGTAGAACCATCCGCCATATTTGGTACTCAGATGGAACGTCATATTGGTAAACGTCTTGATATTCCCTGCGGAGTTATTTCTCCACCAGTTCATATCCAAAATTTCCCATTGGGATATCGGCCTTTTTTAGGTTATGAGGGTACTAATCAAATAGCCGATTTAGTTTATAACTCATATACTTTGGGCATGGAAGACCATCTTTTAGATATTTTTGGTGGTCATGATACTAAAGAAGTTATTACTAAATCATTATCCGCAGAAACGGATTTGATTTGGAATTCCGAGAGTCAATTGGAATTAAGTAAAATTCCTGGATTTGTTAGGGGCAAAATTAAAAGAAAGACTGAGAAGTTTGCAAGACAGAGTGGCATTACAAAAATTACTGTCGAAGTAATGTATGCAGCTAAGGAAGCATTGAATGCTTGAAACATTACATTGGGAACCTTCTCTCTATCCTTCCATCCACCTATAGTATAACATAAGACTAAAAACTTCATTTCATAAAAATAGAATAGAATAAAAACTCATGCCATTTATTTCATATATTCCTACAACATATTCATTTACACCTTATATCTGAATCTCAACGAAAGATTATGGTAAAACTTCGTTTAGAATGATATGTTAGAAAACGACGTGCAACTTGAATATTATGATCGGTTTCGTGGAACATCTGCCATTCCCTATCCGAATTAAAGAACTCCTATCCCAACATACGTTTCCAAACACAATCTTTTTTTTTTAGTGAGGTTCGCGTAACAACGTAGAATCTTCTTTATAACCTACGAGTTAGGAGATATAATCTAAAGTTAACGTAGAAAAAAAAAAAAGCTATTGAAACTTTGTCCAACTTTTTAAAAATTAAATTTACTAAATTAGTAAATAGATTCTTACTTATCAAACAAATAATTTAAATTTTTTAATTTTCAATAAGTTGATCAAACAATGTAATAATTAATAATTGTTATAATTGATTACGGTGAATGAAAGAAATCGAAATTACTTTCATTTCCCCTCCCTCAATCGAAAAAAGTGGGGCTGATTATGAAGATCAGTCTAAGAACGATAAAATCCTATTTGATTTTTTAAACGACGAGATTTAGATGAAGTTAAAGATGACTCAATAGAGAGAACACACTAATTCCAAACGTGGAAAAAACATACCGTATGTATAGGATAAACTTCATTTTAATTTCACTGAAGTGAAGCCATTATTGATTGAGCCGTACGGGGAAAAAACTTCGTATAGAGGAAAGCTCAACCTGCAGAAATTGTTGGATAGGAATACCCGCCTTAAAGCAAGGATATTTGAACAAATCAAAGCTAATTGAGATGGTTATGAGTTCAATGCTTGATCCATTTTTCCAAATCCTATTATATGTTCATTTAGTAGAATAGCCTTCGTTACAATGGGTTAGGTAAAGATTGCGTTTATGTTTAATACAACCTATTTTTCGTTTTACCGAAATAGATCTAAAATCAAGTTAATGATATAGAGAAATAGCTAAATGGAATAATGAGAGGCCAGATAGAAGATATGAGGGAGGAGGGGGGAGCTTATCGTTCCGTCAAGCCGTTTCTTCCCATTAAATGGGGGAGAAAAAACAAAAAATACTTTATCCATCTCCGCTCCGGGAGGTGGTCCCTGTTGAACTCCCAGTCGACTAGCTTCCTTCTCGTTAACCATTCTTCTGTTCCCTATCATTATAGATTTTTTCCTTTCCACGGAATAAGAAGAAAAAATCGGAAATCCTGAAGCAATTAATATTAAAAAAAAGAAAAAGAAAGCCTGCATCAATAATTTTTTTTATTCATTCTCTCTCAACTTGACTTACTCTGATTCATATTCTCAAGGTTCATTTATTCCTTTTCATCCATTCTTCCAGTATACTCTATTATTTCATTCTCGGGGTTGTTAATCCAACGGTAGAGTAATCGGCTCCCAAAAGTTTTATAAGACTACGATTGATCGACTTAGCGGAAAAAAAGTCGTTTCATTATAGAATTTTTCTCAAGCTTAATTTGATCAAAATCTCTTTCTTAGTATCGTAATGGAAGGAAAAGATTCGGATTGCTTTGTTAAAACAGATCTACTACTCAAGCGGAAAAGTTAATGGATAAAGCTAGATGGCTTAAATCATAGATGGAACCAGAAGAATGAGCTCCCGTTTATTCAAAGATCCCATTTAATATTCTCTTTACTAATTGAAAGTTAGGAGTAAATTAGTAACCAATATGAGAGAGGGGTTGTTCCTACAAGAAGGGTATTCTTATCAGAAATGAATCTTGAATACTCGGATAAATAAATACAAATGTGTAAAAGAATAACCAGCGTGCCGACTAAATAAAGTGATTTATAAGTTAGTTAAGCGATCAGTTTGCAAAAAGAGATCCTTTTTTTCGAAAAGATTAATGCTTTTTTACAAGGAATCAAATGAGTTTTAGATAAAAATTATTTTATAGAATCTTTTTTTTTTATCTCTGAATAAATGAAAATAAATCTATCCGATCTTCGCATGGATCGCACTATGCATCATTTCTCATCCCAAGGAGTTACTCATATGAGAACCATAGCTTGGGTTTTATCTGAAATAAAGAAGCTACGAAGAAATCAAAAAAATATCTTGTGGCAACAACGCTTTTTATATAAACTTCTCCTTCATGATGATATTTACGCAATTGCTTATAATTGTTTTTCAAATAAATCGAATTTAAAACGAAAAGAGGATTCAGGTCCGAGCAACAATCATTTAAGTTTCATAATCATAGAGCGTCTAATTGATAGAATACGTCAACAAGACCTTCCAGATACTTTTTTATCTTTATCAAGGAAGCGTCTTGGGAGGAAGGGTGATAAAAAAAATCAATCTTTCAATTACTATATCAATTCTTCTTGCGGATCAATTCGAGAAGGTCCGACTATAGTTCTGCAAATCCATTTCTTGATGCAATTGCAACCCTTGTTAAGGGAAACGAATGAATGGAATAGTTTTCGATCTATTCATTCCATATTCCCTTTCATGGAGGATCATTTTTCGCATTCCTATTATTTCTTAGGTACTAAATTACCCTATTCTCTCCATCCAGAAGTACTTATTCGAATTTTTCGTCGACGGATTTAGGATGCTCCCTTTCTACACCTATTACGATTCATTCTCCACGAACAACAAAATCTAATTATCTCAAATACAACCATCTTTTTCTCTCCAAGAGAAACAAATAGGTTATCCATATTTTTATGGAATTACTATATATATGAATCCGAATCTACTTTAGTCTCCCTTTGGGAAAAAACCTTACATTTTGAATCGTTCTCCGCTTCATCCGATCAAACTAACTCTATTCAAAAGATCGAGCATATTGCAAAGCCATCCTATGTTGCGAAGCCATCATGGATGATTACTCCACCGGAAAACGTCTCTTTTTTCGTGAAAAATCCTTCTATTCATTATGTAAGATATGAAAACAATTACATGGTAGCTTTGAAAGGTACTAAATATTTAGCCCAGAGATGGAAGCATTTTTTCTTAAGACTTTGGCAATATCATTTTCATTTTTGGGTTCAACCATACAGGATACGTATTCAAAAATCATCCAAAGATTGTTTTCCTTTTTTGGGTTATATCCTAGGTATTGGACCCAAAATCACTACAGTTCGAGCTGAAATGGTGGATGATTTACCCATTGCTATCAGTCTTCCTACCAGAGAATTGTGTGCTATAACTCCAATTTCCGGTCTAATCGGATTATTAGCCAAAGAAAAATTTTGCGATACTTTGGGACATCCAATTGGTAAATTAGCTTGGACTACTCTAAGAGACGATGACATTCTCAACCGATTCAATCAAATTTGGAAAAATATCGACTATTATTATAGTGGATGTTCAAATAAAGAGGGGTTGTATCGAATACAATATATACTTCGATTTTCATGCGCGAAAACTTTGGCTTGTAGGCATAAAAGTACAATACGCGTTGTGTGGAAAAAATATGGTTCAAAACTGTTTCCGAGATCCTCTTTTTCGGAGAAACCAGAGTTAATATCCCCGTTTCTCCCCAAGGTTCATTATCATAAAAAAAAATTTTGGTATTTGGATATTATCCAAATAAATTCTTTAGCAAATTCGTTGCAAAAAAGAGGTATACTCGAATTTGAAACTGATTCTACTAACGAGAGGCTCGTCGGGCAATTCAATTGCCGAGACTCAAGATAATCTTGTGAAAGAACTGAAGCGATAGGTACGTACATAGCATAGAGAGAGCCATGCGCAATGAAAATTGCAAACGCAGAAAACCGGCCCCCAGAGGAGAGTAATTCACCTACTTTCATCCGACGAGTTCTGGATGAGTTCGAGCCCCGGCCAACCCGAACCCAATTGATCGGATTCAATTCATTTTTTTTTTTTTCTCTTACACTTTAAATTTGAAATAGTATATAATGGGTATGTTTCCCTATTGATGAGATAAAGATGAAATGATATTTGTTATGTTGCAAGTAAGTTATGTAACATAGGCTACTTATGTCACTCCAATCATTTAATTACTTACTGTTTTACGTATTTTAAGAATCTGGACCTCTGAATAAGAAACAGGGGTTGACAACAAGGGGGTAACTCCGTATAATATAGAATAACAAGCATACAAAATATAATATTTGTGCTTGGGTAATAATTCTTATTCAACAAGCCAAATTTTACCATGACCGCAATTATAGAGAGACGCGAAAGCGCGAGCCTATGGGGTCGCTTCTGCAATTGGATTACCAGCACCGAAAACCGCCTTTATATTGGATGGTTTGGTGTATTGATGATTCCTACCCTACTAACTGCAACTTCTGTATTCATCATTGCTTTTATTGCAGCTCCTCCAGTGGATATTGACGGTATCCGTGAGCCCGTTTCCGGTTCTCTCCTTTACGGAAACAATATCATCTCTGGTGCCATCATTCCAACTTCTGCAGCTATCGGTTTACACTTCTACCCTATCTGGGAAGCAGCTTCCGTTGATGAATGGCTATACAATGGTGGTCCCTACGAACTAATCGTTCTTCACTTCCTACTTGGCGTAGCTTGCTACATGGGTCGTGAATGGGAACTCAGCTTCCGTCTAGGTATGCGTCCCTGGATTGCTGTTGCATATTCAGCTCCCGTTGCAGCTGCTACCGCTGTTTTTTTAATCTACCCCATCGGTCAGGGAAGCTTCTCCGATGGTATGCCTTTGGGAATCTCTGGTACCTTCAACTTCATGATTGTGTTCCAAGCTGAACACAACATCCTTATGCACCCATTTCATATGTTGGGTGTAGCTGGTGTATTCGGTGGCTCTTTATTCAGTGCTATGCATGGTTCTCTAGTAACTTCAAGTTTGATTCGAGAAACCACGGAGAATGAATCTGCTAATGCAGGTTATAAGTTTGGTCAAGAGGAAGAAACCTATAACATCGTAGCTGCTCACGGTTACTTTGGCCGGTTGATCTTCCAATACGCTAGCTTTAACAACTCCCGTTCTCTACACTTCTTCTTGGCTGCTTGGCCTGTAGTAGGTATTTGGTTCACCGCGTTGGGCATCAGCACCATGGCTTTCAACCTAAATGGTTTTAACTTCAACCAATCTGTAGTTGACAGCCAAGGTCGTGTAATCAATACCTGGGCTGACATTATCAACCGTGCCAACCTTGGTATGGAAGTTATGCACGAACGTAACGCTCACAACTTCCCTCTAGATTTAGCTTCTATTGAAGCTCCTTCCGCAAACGGTTAATTAATGTCTCTACAGATTCCTAGTTATTATCGATAAAAAGATAGTAACTCAGTCGTAACTTTTCAACCTTAACGTTGAAAGTTAGGATCAAACAGGGGGTTCTCGGAGAAAGATAATGACCCTGATTAATTGAAAGGGAGACCGGTCCCTGCTGCTTAAAGGGGCCGGGCCCCTAGAGTCCCTAGAAGGGATCTCAAAAATTCTCCCTAACCACCTTCGGGGTCATTATCATATCCGAATGGAATGAATGAGTAGAAGGGGGCGGACGTAGCCAAGCGGATTAAGGCAGTGGATTGTGAATCCACCACGCGCGGGTTCAATCCCCGTCGTTCGCCTGCGTTTATGAAAAGAATTCCGATAATTGGTTGAAAAAATAAGAAAATACTTAGTCTATATTTAGAGAATTAGATAAGGTATAGAGGGTTTTAGTGGTGAAATGGTGGACACACGAGATTCGGAATCCCGTAAGAGCATGGGGTCCGAATCCACTTCAAGTAAGTGAGGTTTTGCTAAGAAACTTATCCTAGTTTTTTTTAATAAATCAAATTAATTTGGTGATTCGGGATTGACGGGGCTCGAACCCGCAACTTCCGTCTTGACAGGGCGGTACTCTAACCGATTGAACTACAATCCCATTAAAAACAGTTTAGTTATTATGTCGATCAAAAACTTATGTGTCAAATCTATTCTTTACAATTATTGTAATTGTTCTGTCTGGGTGGAATTAGAATAGATACGTTTCTCTACGAATAGGACAATATCGATAGACGAAAACGAAACGGGATCTTTGTTATTGAAGCAGTAATCCCATTATGGAGCAGTAATCTTTTATTGATGCTAAATGTTCAGATCAACCAGAGAAAGAAACTTCATATAATAAATTAATTGAATAATGAATGGATTGATAAGTTGACATGACATTGGGTCGAGCTGGATTTGAACCAGCGTAGGCATTGCCAGCGGATTTACAGTCCGTCCCCATTAACCACTCGAGCATCGACCCAGTCAGTTGGAAAGAAAGGGGAATAAAAGTTTTTACCCCTCTCTCTTATATCGGGATGGGAATAGAAACGGGTGCGGAAAGTTCTCGGGATATTCGTGATTCCGAAGACTTTTCGTACCCCCAGGGGAATTCGAATCCCCGCCGCCTCCGTGAAAGGGAGATGTCCTGGGCCTCTAGACGATGGGGGCTTATCCTTATGTTACTCAATTCATTATTTACTGTCAATAGTATGGTTCATTTCATTCCAATAATATTTCCAATTATTAGTTTCATTTCTACCTACGGGAGATGGACGGCTTAACATCTGAGGTTCACACATCCCACCCAGCGATATATATATATTATTTGAAGCCGAGTATGTTATCTCATCTCCACCTTTAACCCGATAATTAGGTATTTTGAACCCAGTTTTTTTTATGCTATATTAGAGTAAACTTATACGTATTGTATGAATCATGTCTTATCTATTTGGATTCATTATTGAATATTACAAGATTTTAATCAACAATCAATAGTTTATTTATTAAATCTTATCTCCTCGATCAGATTAGACGAAACAACTTGCTCATTCAAAAATCTACGAAGTTTTTGAATGAGCAAGTTGTATTTAGAACAAGTTCGGAGCAGGGGTTAAATAAAAAAGGTAATTTTTTTTTATTCAATATATAAGTCAGGGCGCACTTACCTTTCTCATAGAAGATTAACCGTGGTTCATTCCATAATATTATATTCTCCCTCTAGAGAATCACTACGCTTTTTACTCGCCCATCTCGTTCTAGAACATAATGTTATGTTTGTCCTGCTATATCCTAGTTTATTTCCATAGTTACTACAAGATCAAATGGTAGAAATTCAATTTTACTATAATTTGTTTATGAAATAATATTTTGGACTTTGGGGTGGGGTAGGAGGGGAACTATGCTTTCTTTTTCCTCCTCCGCGAGAGAATAAAGAAAGCAAACCCTTTTCGAACTAACTTTATCACCATCCTTACCTCCTACAAACTATTTTTCCTAATCGAAACACTTCGAAGTGACTAATTATTTTCAGGGTCAAAACGACCATACGGAAATATTTAATTGAATTGCCCATACATAGCATCTACCCAGAGAGGAGATTATTGAAAATTAAAAATTTTTTTGAAGTGTTTGTGCTTTTCTTCAATTATATTATATATATTCAACGAACTTTATCCCATATAAAGGAATGATAGATAAGAGTTTTTCGTTGGAGAGAATGGAAGAACAAAACCTGTTCCAATTTCATCGGAAAAATCATTTTAGTTTAGATTACAGATTATAAAATGGGTAAAAAGAAGTTCATCGATATGATGAGAACTGAATCCTTTAATATATCAAAACAATTCAATTAAGAATCATATGATGTGTAATATAATTGGAAAAATATGAGAAGGATCCGCATTACGGAAAGGGGATAAATATGACTAATAAATGATTCTAATACTAATAATAAAGTAAATAACAATGAAAATAAAATTAGAGTCGATTTTATTGGTTCCAGATTTTGATGATCTACGTGGATTGCATTAACTAAATGACTTGCATAACCTATATGATTTTTATTATTAACTTCTATGCATATGGAAAGATTAGGCCAGAAATAAGCTATATATTTTTATGAACTAGTTGACATTTTCTTGATTTTTCAATCAAACTATATTTGTTCTTGCAATAATACAATTCTTCCCCTCAAAGAAGCCCTTTTAACTCAGTGGTAGAGTAACGCCATGGTAAGGCGTAAGTCATCGGTTCAAATCCGATAAAGGGCTTCCATATTTTCTCCATAGCCATAGAAGGTATTCTATTCCATTTTATATCCTCCTGGATGAGAATCCACTCATGAACACTTACTAAATTGGAATAGTCAGATGAGAAAGAAAGTTTTATCAAAAACATAATAGTTTGAATAATTACAATTTCAAATTCAGAATTCTAATTCTCTATATCGAGCAAAAAGAATATGTAGTGGTCTTATAAGTTTCCATTTTTTATCAACTCGGGAGTGGGGTATTATTGCTCCACCCGGTCCAATTCTCGTAAATAATTGCGTGGAAATATCTATTAGCTCATAACATGATGGATTACTTATTTTGGTAGGAAAAGATAAATAGGGCATTAGTTAAGGTTAGTCAAGAGTTAGGAGCTTTCCATATATACGATCGATGTATGTCCGAAGAAAGGAATGACATTGTAAAGGATGGTGTAATTAGTATAGGCCGGGTTTTTGACCCCCCGAGAATTAATCCCTTAGCTCAGATTAACAAGGGAATTTCTGAATAATATAACGAATGATCGATATTTTATTTGATCAAAAAAAAATCCTTTTATTTTATGAGGGTGAGCGGGGGATTCGAATCCCGATCGATCCACTCCATAACTAATAATAAATCCTTAAACGTTTGATATGGAAAGATCATCAATTTTATGAAAATAGTAAACTTGACTTATTATATTGTATATAAGTTGGCTACCCTAATATCAAAATTGACTCGAAACCGTAAATGTGAATTTTATATCAAAGATAAGCCTGGAATCAAAAAACTTAAATCAGGCTTTTCAAAATGAAAAAGAAGTTAGTTTTTCATTCACATTAAAATGTTTTAATTTTGAGAATTGAATCCTGCCTCTTTCCTTCTCCTACTGCTTGCTCCCCATAAGTTAGAAAAGTCTCTTGGTTTATAAATACATATATTTATATATATCCTATTTTTTACGGAAGGAGAATGTAAAATAGATGCATCCCGATGAAATAAGGATAAGAGACGTTACTTCTATTGCTCAAACGGATCTAAGAAGGGGATTCAAAGAATTTCAATAATATTAGGTTAAAGGGACATCAAAAGGAAGGGGAATCAATCCTTGTGGGAGAAAATACTAGGGAGAAAAGAAAAGCTTACCTACCTTCTAAAGGGTCTTTGCTAAGTCCGTTTCGAGACCAGACAAAGATTCATTCTATCTATATTGAATGCTTTGAACCAACAAATGGACTATGATGCATCTATAAAATTGATCAGAGAATTCTTTGGAGGGGGCAAAGAAAGAAAAAGGATCGTTCGTGGATGATCGAATATGATATCTTTCAATGATTCGATAGTGATAAGGTGCTCAAAAATGGTTGAAATAGTTGAATGGGAGAATCACTATGACTATAGCCATTGGAAAGTTTTCCAAAGAGCGAAAAGGTTTATTTGATAACATGGACGATTGGCTAAGGAGAGATCGTTTTGTATTCGTGGGTTGGTCTGGTCTATTGCTTTTTCCCTGTGCCTATTTTTCTTTGGGTGGATGGTTTACGGGTACAACCTTTGTAACCTCATGGTATACTCACGGATTGGCTAGTTCTTATTTGGAAGGTTGTAACTTTCTGACTGCCGCAGTCTCTACTCCTGCTGATAGTTTAGCACACTCTTTGCTGCTATTATGGGGTCCTGAAGCACAGGGAGACTTTACTCGTTGGTGCCAATTGGGTGGTTTATGGACCTTCGTTGCCCTACACGGTGCCTTTGGTTTAATAGGTTTCATGTTGCGCCAATTTGAACTTGCTCGATCTGTACAATTGCGTCCCTACAACGCAATTGCATTCTCTGGTCCGATTGCTGTTTTTGTTTCTGTATTCCTGATCTATCCATTGGGCCAGTCTGGTTGGTTCTTTGCACCCAGCTTCGGTGTAGCAGCGATCTTCCGATTTATCCTTTTTTTCCAGGGTTTCCACAATTGGACTTTAAACCCATTTCATATGATGGGAGTCGCTGGAGTATTGGGTGCTGCTCTTCTATGTGCTATTCACGGTGCTACTGTGGAAAATACTCTATTCGAGGATGGTGATGGTGCAAATACATTCCGTGCTTTTAACCCAACTCAATCTGAAGAGACTTATTCCATGGTTACCGCTAATCGTTTCTGGTCCCAAATTTTCGGTGTTGCTTTCTCCAACAAACGTTGGTTACATTTCTTCATGTTATTCGTACCCGTAACTGGTTTATGGATGAGTGCTATCGGAGTAGTTGGTCTAGCCTTGAATCTGCGGGCATATGACTTTGTCTCTCAGGAGATCCGTGCAGCAGAAGATCCTGAGTTTGAAACTTTCTACACCAAAAACATTCTTTTGAACGAGGGTATTCGTGCTTGGATGGCGGCCCAGGATCAGCCTCATGAAAACCTTGTATTCCCCGAGGAGGTTCTACCCCGTGGAAACGCTCTTTAATGGAACCTTGGCTTTAGGTGGTCGTGATCAAGAAACCACTGGCTTTGCTTGGTGGGCCGGTAATGCCCGACTTATAAACTTATCTGGTAAATTGCTTGGTGCCCACGTGGCTCATGCCGGATTGATTGTGTTCTGGGCTGGAGCGATGAACTTATTTGAAGTAGCTCATTTCGTACCGGAAAAGCCTATGTATGAACAAGGTTTAATTCTACTTCCCCATCTGGCTACTTTGGGATGGGGAGTAGGTCCTGGCGGAGAAGTTGTAGATACCTTCCCATACTTCGTATCCGGAGTGCTTCACTTAATCTCTTCCGCAGTTTTAGGTTTTGGGGGTGTTTATCACGCACTTATCGGACCCGAAACTTTAGAAGAATCCTTTCCATTTTTCGGTTATGTATGGAAAGATAAGAACAAAATGACCACTATTTTAGGTATTCACCTAATCTTGCTAGGTGTTGGTGCTCTCCTTCTAGCGTTTAAAGCCTTGTATTTTGGGGGCATATATGATACTTGGGCTCCCGGTGGTGGAGATGTAAGGAAAATAACAAATCTTACCCTTAGTCCAAGCGTTATATTCGGTTATTTGCTCAAATCACCTTTTGGTGGAGAAGGTTGGATTGTTAGTGTAGACAATTTGGAAGATATAATTGGGGGACATGTCTGGTTAGGTTCTATTTGTATTTTCGGTGGAATCTGGCACATTCTAACCAAACCTTTTGCATGGGCTCGTCGTGCTTTCGTATGGTCTGGAGAAGCTTACTTGTCTTATAGTTTAGGGGCTCTTTCCGTCTTTGGTTTCATCGCTTGTTGCTTCGTTTGGTTTAACAATACAGCTTATCCTAGCGAATTTTATGGTCCTACTGGTCCAGAGGCCTCTCAAGCTCAAGCGTTTACCTTTCTGGTTAGAGACCAACGCCTTGGAGCTAACGTAGGTTCTGCTCAAGGACCCACTGGTTTAGGTAAATACCTTATGCGTTCCCCCACTGGAGAGATTATTTTTGGGGGAGAAACGATGCGCTTCTGGGATCTTCGTGCTCCATGGTTGGAACCCCTAAGGGGTCCTAATGGTTTGGATTTGAATAAGTTGGAAAAAGACATACAGCCTTGGCAGGAACGACGCTCGGCGGAATATATGACTCATGCTCCTTTAGGTTCTTTGAATTCCGTAGGTGGAGTAGCTACTGAGATTAATGCAGTGAACTATGTTTCTCCTCGGAGTTGGTTAGCTACCTCCCATTTTGTTCTAGGATTCTTTTTCTTTGTAGGTCATTTATGGCATGCAGGAAGAGCTCGTGCAGCTGCAGCCGGATTTGAGAAAGGAATTGACCGTGATTCCGAACCTGTCCTTTCTATGACACCCCTTAACTAGAGGAGTGAATAGAAATGAGTAAGCTGGAATTCCAGCTCAGCTAAGAAAAAGCTTCCCCGAATACGAGTGATAAATACCGTCCTGCTAAAAGCTCGGCTATTCATAGCCGAGCTTTCAAATCAATTGATATTGATAACTAGATTCGTGAATGAGATGATTCTTCGACGGAAGGAGAGAGAGGGATTCGAACCCTCGATAGCGCTGAAACTATACCGGTTTTCAAGACCGGAGCCATAAACCACTCGGCCATCTCTCCTAAAATTCATTCTACGTAACTATAACTTCTTTCGGTAGCATCTATAATATCGGTACCATAATCATTAGTAAATATTTATATTGTGTGAATAACATATAATATCTCTCTTTTGAAAGATATGCAAAAAGCATCATCTGCAGATGGGAGAAGTTAATAAGGCTCAATTATAAATATAGTCGAATTAAATTGTTTATATGATACGTTTGGCTTGGTTTTCAAGATCTATGCCAGATAGGGATCAAATGGTATAATCCGTTTCATTCGTTAAGAACCTGGAAAACCACAACCATGACTATTGCCTTTCAGTTGGCCGTGTTTGCATTAATCGCGATTTCATTTCTCCCAGTAATTGGTGTGCCTGTTGTGCTTGCCTCTCCTGACGGTTGGTCAAGTAACAAAAATGTCGTATTTTCGGGTGCTTCGCCACGGATCGGATCAGTCTTTTTAGTAGGTATCCTTAACTCCTCCATATCCTAAGTTTTTGGCTGAGTTGCGGCATCCCCTTCCTTGGTTGAATGAAAGCACTGAGGTACAGAATCTAAAGTGTTTCCCAGGGGAGGGTTGAGTTCCATTACCGATTCGTTCCGTCTTTCAATAAAGGAATAAGTAATTTAAATTTGCATTATTAATCAATAATTGACTATATACAAGTGAATCTACTAATATAGTGGAGAACGAGAGAAAAGAAGCAGTTGCGGGTATGGTTTAATGGTAAAATTCCTCCTTGCCAAGGAGAATATGCGGGTTCGATTCCCGCTACCCGCCCATTCCCCCAAGAGGATATAAGTGGAATATAGAATCGATATAATCTTAGATTCGTTTTTTAATTCTTGAATAAAATGAAGGTATAGAGATTCATACATAAACTAGAAAAGGCTAAAAACTTTGGTTTTGGCGGAGACGGGATTTGAACCCGTGACCTCAAGGTTATGAGCCTTGCGAGCTACCAGGCTGCTCTACCCCGCGCAATTTATATATTATTATTATTAATTAATTAATTAATATATAAATATGATTCACTGGACAAGCAATATAATATTCAAACGTAGAGAATTTACCTTTTAGGGATTATTCTCAATTACATTCATATCCAATCTTTCCGAATTTTTTCTTTTTTACCAACTAGATTTTGTTACTCCGGGCAACAAACATGCATGAGCCATCTCGCGAAGCACGTGCCTAGATAAACCAAAGTCTCGATAATTAGCTCTAGGTCTTCCAGTCAGGAAACAACGACGATGAAGACGCGTAGGTGCACTATTACGTGGTAAGGATTGTAATTCTCTATGAATTTCCCATTTTTCATCTAATGAAAAAACCTTACTCATCCTCTCTTTTAAAGATTGACGAATAGAATGGTATTTTTGTTCCAACCTTTGCTTCTTTTCCTCCCTCTGGATAAGACCCTTTCTTGCCATAATGGTTCAATTAATAATAAATAACATTTTTATGTCAAATTTTGGAATGAAAGAGGATTATTCATCTCTTTCTCTACTTCTTCTTTCACTCCTAACTATTTCATTCAGTGGAATGGGATTAGGCCTACCGTTAGTCTAAGTCTAGTCAGTCCCGATCCAAGGGTAGGCTTAATTTAATAATTCTGATCTTACTAGAGATGATGACTAGCCAAATTTGCCTGATGTAGAAGCAATTAGGAAAGCCGCATAGGTAAATATATAACCCACAGAAAAATGAGCTAATCCAACTAATCTTGCTTGAACAATAGAAAGAGCCACTGGCTTATCCCTCCAGCGCACCAAATTAGCTAGAGGTGTACGCTCATGAGCCCATGCTAGAGTCTCAATAAGTTCCTGCCAGTATCCACGCCAAGAGATAAGAAACATGAATCCAGTAGCCCAAACGAGATGCCCAAATAAGAACATCCATGCCCAAACAGATAAACTGTTCATACCAAATGGATTGTATCCATTAATAAGTTGCGAGGAATTTAACCACAAGTAATCTCTTAACCATCCCATTAAATAAGTAGAAGATTCGTTGAATTGAGCTACATTTCCCTGCCATAAGGTAATATGCTTCCAATGCCAATAGAACGTAACCCATCCAATAGTATTTAACATCCAAAAGACTGCCAAATAAAAAGCATCCCAAGCTGAAATATCACAAGTCCCACCTCGTCCCGGACCATCGCATGGAAAACTATAACCAAATTCTTTTTTGTCTGGCATTAGCTTGGAGCCACGTGCATCTAAAGCACCTTTTACTAGGATCAACGTGGTTGTGTGTAAACCCAAAGCAATGGCATGATGAACCAAAAAATCTCCGGGACCTATGGTTAGAAATAGCGAGTTACTATTATTATTAATAGCATCCAACCAACCGGGTAACCAAATGCTTTGACCAGCATTAAACGCTGGACTATTTGCCGAGGATAGGAGTACATCAAAACCATATAAAGCTTTGCCATGAGTGGATTGGATCCATTGAGCGAATACGGGTTCAATCAAGATTTGTTTCTCCGGAGTACCAAAAGCGAGCATAACATCGTTATGGACATAGAGTCCCAAGGTATGAAAACCCAGGAATAAACTAGCCCAACTTAGATGAGATATGATAGCTTCTTTATGTTCCAACATTCTCGCCAATACATTACCCTTATTCTGTTCCGGATTGTAATCCCTAATAAAGAAGATGGCTCCATGAGCAAACGCACCCGTCATAATAAACCCAGCAATATACTGATGATGAGTATATAATGCAGCTTGAGTAGTGAAGTCTTGTGCTATGAATGCATAAGCAGGTAAGGAATACATATGTTGAGCCACTAAAGAAGTAATAACTCCCAGAGAAGCTAAAGCAAGACCTAATTGAAAGTGGAGAGAATTATTGATTGTGTCGTAAAGTCCCTTATGTCCACGTCCCAATCGGCCTCTTGGAGGAGCATGTACTTCTAGAATTTCCTTTATACTATGCCCAACTCCAAAATTAGTTCTGTACATATGACCGGCTACGAGGAAAACAAAGGCAATAGCTAAATGATGATGAGCAATATCAGTCAACCATAAACTTTGAGTTTGCGGATGAAATCCTCCGAGGAAGGTTAGAATAGCAGTACCTGCTCCTTGGGAAGTACCAAATAAATGACTACCGGAATCAGCATTTTGAGCATAAACGCCCCACTGCCCCACGAAGAGAGGCCCTAAACCTTGAGGGTGCGGTAATGCAGTCAGTAAATTATCCCATCTTACGTGCTCACCTCTTGATTCGGGAATGGCGACATGAACTAGATGTCCCGTCCAAGCCAAAGAGCTTACTCCAAAGAGTCCTGACAAATGATGATTGAGACGAGATTCAGCGTTTTTGAACCACGAGACACTTGGTTTCCATTTAGGTTGTAAATGCAACCAACCCGCTATCAAAAAAAGAGCAGAAAGAATTAGCAAAAAGGGAGCTCCAGTATAAAGATCCTGATTAGTACGCAAGCCAATCGTGTACCACCATTGATAAACGCCGGAATAAGCAATATTGACTGAGCCTGAAGCCCCTCCTCGAGTAAACGCTTCTACAGCTGGTTGGCCGAAATGAGGGTCCCATATTGTATGAGCAATAGGTCTTGTATGTAAAGGATCTTGTACCCATGCTTCGAAATTACCTTGCCAAGCTACATGGAATAAATTACCGGAGGTCCACAAGAAGATTATTGCTAACTGACCAAAGTGAGAAGCAAAAATTTTTTGGTAAAGACGCTCTTCGGTAATATCATCATGGCTCTCGAAGTCATGTGCGGTAGCAATACCGAACCAAATACGACGAGTAGTTGGGTCTTGGGATAGGCCCCGGCTGAATTTCGGAAATCTTGATGCCATAATGCTTTTCGGATCCTCCTAGCCATTATCCTACTGCAATGATTCTTGCTAGGAAGAATGCCCATGTTGTGGCAATTCCACCCAGGAGGTAATGAGCTACCCCCACAGCACGGCCTTGTACAATACTTAAGGCTCTAGGCTGGATAGCAGGAGCAACTTTTAATTTGTTGTGAGCCCAAACGATAGATTCGATGAGTTCTTGCCAGTATCCACGACCACTAAATAAGAACATTAGACTGAAAGCCCAGACAAAGTGAGCACCCAAGAATAGAAGACCATATGCAGATGACGAGGAACCATAGGATTGGATTACTTGAGAGGCCTGTGCCCATAAAAAGTCGCGAAGCCATCCATTAATTGTAATTGAACTTTGTGCAAAGTTTCCCCCTGTAATATGGGTCACTATCCCTTGGTCACTTATACTACCCCAAACATCAGATTGCATTTTCCAGCTAAAGTGAAATATTACCACTGAGATTGAGTTATACATCCAAAATAAACCTAGGAAAACATGATCCCAAGCAGATACTTGACACGTTCCTCCCCTTCCGGGTCCATCGCAGGGAAAACGAAAACCAAGATTAGCTTTATCGGGTATTAAACGGGAACTGCGAGCAAATAAAACACCTTTAAGTAGGATCAATACAGTTACATGGATAGTAAATGCATGAATGTGATGTACCAAAAAGTCTGCGGTTCCTAACGGAATTGGTAACAAAGCCACCTTGCCACCCACTGCTACTAAGTCACCACCTCCCCAGGTTAAGCTAGTGCTTGCTGCTGAATTGGGAGCTGTTAAACTAGGTGCTATAGCATGGGTATTTTGTACCCATTGGGCAAATACAGGTTGTAATTGTATAGCAGTATCTGAGAACATGTCTTGGGGACGTCCTAAAGCACTCATGGTGTCGTTATGGATATATAAGCCGAAGCTGTGGAACCCTAGGAAGATACAAGCCCAGTTGAGATGTGATACTATTGCATCGCGGTGTCTAAGAACACGATCTAATAAATTGTTATATTGAGTGGTTGGATCGTAGTCCCTTACCGTGAAGATGGCTGCATGTGCAGCAGCTCCAACTATGAGAAATCCACCAATCCACATGTGATGTGTGAACAAAGAAAGTTGAGTACCATAGTCAGTAGCCAGGTATGGATAAGGAGGCATGGAATACATGTGATGAGCTACCACAATTGTTAAAGAACCTAGCATAGCTAGGTTGAGAGCCAATTGAGCATGCCATGAGGTGGTTAGAATATCATAAAGGCCCTTATGCCCTTCACCCGTAAATGGACCTTTATGAGCTTCTAGAATCTGCTCTAGGCTATGACCAATGGCCCAATTAGTTCTATACATATGACCGGCTATAAGAAAAACAACTGCAATAGCTAAATGATGATGGGCAGTATCGGTCAGCCACAACCCCCCCGTTATTGGATTTAGTCCTCCACGAAAAGTTAAAAAATCCGAATATTCTGACCAATTTAGGGTAAAGAATGGGGTTAGCCCTTTAGCGAAACTTGGATAAAGTTGAGCTAAAAGATCACGATTTAGAATGAATTCATGAGGAAGAGGGATTTCTTTAGCATCTACTCCAGCGTCTAAAAGTTGGTTAATAGGTAGAGAGACGTGTACTTGGTGTCCTGCCCAGGATAGAGAACCTAATCCTAAGAGTCCTGCCAGATGATGATTTAACATAGATTCTACATCTTGGAACCAGGTCAATTTGGGAGCAGCTTTGTGGTAGTGAAACCAACCAGCAAAGAGCATTAACGCTGCGAGAACCAATCCACCTATTGCGGTAGAGTACAGTTGTAATTCACTAGTTATCCCAGAGGCTCGCCAAATTTGAAAAAAGCCAGAGGTTATTTGTATTCCCCGAAAACCTCCACCTACATCTCCATTTAGAATCTCCTGACCCACTATTGGCCAAACAACCTGAGCACTAGGTTTAATGTGAGTAGGATCACTAAGCCACGCTTCATAATTGGAGAAACGAGCCCCATGGAAGTACATACCGCTTAGCCAAACGAGAATGATGGCTAATTGCCCAAAGTGAGCACTAAAGACTTTGCGAGAAATATCTTCCAACTCATTGGTATGACTGTCAAAATCATGAGCATCGGCGTGTAGGTTCCAAATCCAAGTGGTAGTGTTAGGGCCCTTAGTCTTTAAGAAATGCCCAGGTTTAGCCCATTTCTCAAAAGAGGTTTTTATAGGATCCCTTTCTACCGTAATTTTGACTTCTGGTTCCGGTAAACGGATAGTCATCGAAGTTCTCCTCTTTCCGGATAGGACACGGGGGAAACCCGCCAAGAATAATTGGTGAACTTCTGAAAGCTATAGATTCTCCAAACTTTTTTCCTTTACCGGTTTATAACTGGGGCGACTATGATACAGAAGCTACCTAGGGCAGGTATTCAATTTTATTATGACACACCTCGAAGGTGCTTAATGGACCACTATTTGATTGAGTTTTTCCTTAGCTCACAATTGTATTATTACAATAACTATATCATTATATAAAATCAGTTTTGATAAGTCTTTACCCAGCCTACATTGTATATGTATATACAATGTATACAGCCTAGCTCGTATCTCGTAAAGCAATCAAAAAATATGAATATATTGTAATATGATACGGAAAAGACGTAATTATATTATGTATACATAATGTATCATCCGATAATGATCGGTTATACTTAGTTATTCCATAATAATGACCAGATATGGTTGGTTATCCATAAATGGATGGTTGAAAACGTTTCTATCTTTTGTTAAATTTCTTCTCATTACTCCGAATAGGAACCTATTAAGCATATATAGATAATCTTACTTTTTCTATGAATGCTTAATTTATTTCTACGACGAAAGAGTTGTAAAGGAAGATATTGTAAAGGGAGGGAATAATAATAAAAAAAAAAAAGAAGAATCTAATCCGACTGCTAGATGGGATACATTATAATCGTTCCTTCAAATCCCATATAATATAAAAGCCGAGAATATGGAAGGATCAATTATAAATGTATGTTATGAATCTTTAAGACGTCCTGCAATTTTCAACCAATTCTGTGCTTCAATGTAATTGCTTGGAGCAAGTGCTATAGCTTGTTCCCAGTAATCAGCAGCTTTGTCGAACCAAGCTTCGGAAGTATCAAAATCCCCTTGCTGAATGGCTTGCTCTCCTCGGTCGGGATAGGTCAGTCAACTCCGAAAAGGTTCCCTCCCTTAGAACTGTACTTGAGGGTTTCCTACCTCATACGGCTCCATCAAAAGTTATTCAGTTTCTTTTTTACGTACATACATAAATGATGAGATGATAAAATAAATCAAAGAAAATTCATTTGCAAACTATGGATTTATGTACTCAAAAAAGCCGGAATAGTTGGTGAAGTATGTTTGGGATTGAACCCCGAACAGGGGAACCAAATCTTATCCCTTCTCCTACCAAGAACGAAAATTGAATCCAAAAAAATCTCTATCTTTTTTTTTTTTTTAGAGATGTAATTTTTTTTTTTCGAATGGTAACTATCTTACTCCAAGAGATTCTTTTTTGAAAAAATACTCGATCAAAAATTTCAATTTATTGAAAAGTGTTTTTTTTTTCCTTAGGATTTGATGCTACACCGCTGCTCGCTCATTAAATCGGCTCTATTACACAAGTTGATTATTTTATACTTTTTTGTAAGTAAGCGGATTCTTTCGTATCAGCCCAAGCTTCCGATAATCGATCTTCGCGGCGCTTTCTTTATCAATTGAATCATCTTATCCGTAGAGCATATAGTATAGGCTTCATTCATTTCCCCATGCCCGGGCTTCCATGAGGATTTCCTTTCTACAGCTAAGAAAAACTATTGCTTAATAATAGTGAATATGTAGAAACCCCCCTTTGTTCATTCCCGGTAGTTCTCAACCAGCAGACTCTGTAGTATAGATAGTCGCACGTAATGACAGATCACAGCCATATTATTGAAAGCTTGTGGCAAGGATGGATTTCGTTCTAATGCTTGGAAATAATATTCTAAAGCCCTCGTATGTTCTCCATTACTTGTGTGAATAAGCCCTATATTATACGGTATGTAACTTCGATCATAAGGATCAATTTCTAGGCGCATGGCTTCGTAATAATTTTGTAAGGCTTCCGCATATTCTCCTTCGGATTGAGCTGACATTCGTTACGGTTGCTCGAGGAAATCGAGCCCCGCTTCAAAACCGTACGTGAGATTTTCACCTCGTACGGCTTCTCCTGTATGGTGTACAAGAAGGGGAATGCTCTATAGAATCAAAAAAAAATTTATTACCCAACATCATAAACTGGCAGGGGCTAGTGTCTCCATAATTTATCTCTAGCCATCCTTCTTGCAAAGATTAATTTCTGTTGTTAGAAATATAAACTTTAACAATTTCTTCGTTCTTAACGCTTCGTATTTTCCAGGGGTTCGCTACTTCGACAACCTTCGATGGTTATATGGGTATCCAGAATACAAACGAGATGGAAGTTCGTTGTCCCAACCACAAATTATTTATCAGCTTCGGAAAGCGGATAATTTGTATGAACTATAACGAAGCCTTTGTATTGTCGATTCCTACACGTAGTGCTTCTCCCCCATGCATGTCCATGGAATAAAAACAACTTACTTTTTCAAAGTCTATTTTTTTTTTTTATGGGTTCAACCCTTTGCTCAATACCATGATTCATAGTAAATTGAAGTATCTAGGGCTGCATCAACCGAGGATACACGGTGGAAGGAATTGTCTCATTATATTCCTGAAACTCACCTTCACTAAGCGTAAGTTTCATATGTTACAATATTTGATTTCAAGGTTGTTCCCGGAATCGAGAATCGAATCACACCATCTCTGTAATAAGTAGATGCTTCTTTTTCCCTTCGGGTAGTTGGAATTACCCGCAATAAAATATCTGCTACAATTGTAGAAGTCTTATCAATAAAATTATCGTTTCTCTGGGATCTAGGCATAGTCAGTTATAATTCCGTTAATCTTTCACCATTTTTTTTTGAGGATAGATCCATTCAGAAAATAATCTTTCATTATATTATGAAAAATCATTAACATCTTTTTGTTTTGCTCGAGATTGGGAGTAAGTGTGTAAAGGCATCTTAATCCAATCCCCTTACGAAAGATTCTCGGATCATTATTCAATAACCAGAAAAAGAGTCTTTTCCGGAGAAAGCAAAGAATTAGAACATTCAAATTTAATTTCATTAGTTCATTAGTAATTCTTACTGAAAGGTAGAATCATCAACATCAATATAAATAACCTTTTTTGTACAACTCTATCACAAATTTATTATTCTCAGTATTTGTGATGATCCTCGAACAATCATGTTCCTTCTTTTTCCTAGACGGGCTGGGGAACTAGGAAGAAATAAAAAGAATAATATGTATGTATCATTAATAATAATGACACATACATATACATATAATATCAAATAAAATCTGCTTTTGTTTTTTAGAAATCTAAGTTTCGAAGAGGTTAAATTTTTGAAATGTATCATTGATATTTAGGAGGGGTTATTCGTCTTTTCAGATATTTCTTGAAATTTAAAATTCTTTCTTTCATTTTTATCTTGTTCCGGGGAATCGGGACAAAATAGAATAGAACTGATTCTACTCCAATAATAACAATTACTAAAAGGATCTTGTTATCTTATAAAGATATGGATTAAACTGGAGAAGTACCGTAGGAAAAGGAAAGATGGCCGAGTGGTTTAAGGTGTAGCATTGGAAATGCTATGTAGGTTTTCACTTACCGAGGGTTCGAATCCCTCTCTTTCCGTATTCGCACCTCGATTCTTTTAGATACATTATTCATTAAATAATACAAAAATCTTTTTGAATCGTGTTTTATATATATCATTTTTTGGATAGAATAACTATACGGGAATATCTCTAATTCGATCCATAAAATATAGCAGATAATGGAACTTTGATTAGTAATTGATTTGTGGTAGAACAAACAAAACATATGGTATGGGAGCAATAAAAAGAGATCCGAATCGTTTCCCCATAAAGCAATTTTTTTCTATCTGAAGAATTACCATTGGAAAACCGAATATTCTCTATAAAAACCTATAAAAACATCAAGCATTTTTTATTTTTTAAGCTTGACGAGAATGATATTCCACAACTAGCAATTCCTTAATTTTTAAATCAATCCATTCACGATCTATTATCTGATTAACTAATCCTATGTTTTGTGATGAATGGAAAGTCGAATGATTCGGTTTTTTATATTTACGAGAGGAATCTCTATTTCTTGTGATCATAGCTTGAGATTTTGGCCGATTCCTCATAGTAATAACATCTTTGGGTTTGCAACGATAACTTGGTATGTTTATTGTACAATCATTGACCAGAATATGTTTATGGTTAACCATTTGTCTTGCTCCGGGAATGGTAGGAGCCATACCCAATCCAAGAATGATATTATCTGAACGCATTTCGAGTGATTGTAATGATACTTGGCCTGTTGAGCCCTTGGCTCCCCTAGCAATACGAACATATTCAAGTAATTGTCGCTCGGTTAATCCGTAATGAAAACGCAACTTCTGTTTCTCCTCCAAACGAACACGATATTTAGAGGCTTTTTTACTAGAAGCAGATCTGTTAATAAAATCAGGCTTTTTTTTGTGCGTTTTCTGAGTTGGCCCTGGTAACCTCCCCAGACGGCGTATTATTTTTACGCGGGGTCCTCGGTAACGGGACGTAGGAACTCCTTATTTTGCAAGAAAAATTGATGAAAGGGGGATAGCATACATAAACTATCCGGTGATGAAACAAATGTTTAATCTGAAGAAATCTTTCTTTTTTTCCCAGAAAGAATCAAATCTTTTCATTAGAGATTATTCCAATTTGTTCCTCCTCGATTCCCTAATTATTCTTTTCATATCCAATTATTGATCTCTCTCATATCTAGAAAATATCTTAACAGAGATTCAATAAACAAACAAATGAAAAGAAATGAATAATCATCTCATTCTTTTCTTTTTCCGAATAATTATAATAATGAGAGAGACGGGGAGAAATGACAAAGGAGGAGCCAGCTATCGGAGTCGAACCGATGACCATCATATTACAAGTGCGGTATTCTAGCCTCTGGGCTAAGCAGGCTTTATTAAAAAGAAAAGAATTACGCTATGTTAGGAACAAACACTTTTAAATAATATACATAATAAATAGCTATTTAACCTCCATAATTCAATGAATAATACAGGTTGTATTCAAATTTAATAATACAGATTGTATTTAAGCATAACTGAATATAAAGAATTGTGACAATAATAAAATCTGATTTGATATGGATAAAAAAAGCTTTATTTTTTCGATTCAGGTAGGAACGAACATTGCATGAAAACTGGAAAAAGGCTATAATTATCTCTAGTCATGGTAAATAATATTAAACATAGAAAGATATGTTTTTCTTTATAGTTCAATAAATAAGTTTTGATGAAATTACAAAAACAAAACATGGAATATAATATAGTATGATATAATATGCTTCATTTTTTTATTTTTTCGGAACAGAGGGAGGGTATGGCGGAATTGGCAGACGCTGCGGACTTGATTGGATTGAGCCTTAGTATAGAAACTTACTAAGTGATAGCTTTCAGATTCAGGGAAACCTCGGTGGAAACAATAGGCAATCCTGAGCCAAATTCCGTTGTTTCGTTTCATGAACGAACAGAATAAGAATAGGTGCAGAGACTCGATGGAAGTTATCCCAACGAGTGATCCTCAATACCGTATCTATGAAATAAATCATTATGAATTATATGATATAATGTTTCATCTATTCTTGAAGAAGAAGTGAAAGATACTATCATAGATCATACTCAGATCATGTTATTGTCTGATCAATAATAAGATGCTTAAGTTGATTTAAAATTCGAGGATCATTCGTCATTCAATATATTTGTTTTTCTAAAAGATATTTATTATCTAATATCTAATGGATCAATTTTATAGTGGATGATTGGACGAGGTTAAAGATAGAGTCCGATTTTACATGCTAATTTCAGCAACAATGTGAATTGTAGTAAAGAGAAAATCCGTTGGCTTTATAGGCCGTGAGGGTTCAAGTCCCTCTATCCTCAGAGAAAATTTGATTTATTCCAAATTAAATATCCAATTCAATATTGGGATTTGATACTTTCGGTAGAAAGAATTTCCATAGCTATAGTAGGGAATAGCCAACAAAGAAAGTTGAACAGTATCATATTTTTCGTTTCATAATGGAATTCGTAATGGGATAAGGAGGCGACTGAGAACCGACTGACGAACCCTTTTATTTGAAAAACAAGCTTAAAAAGATTGCGACTAAAGTACATTTTATGTAATAATAACAATATGATGGAGAGTAGATAAAGAGTGACTTATATCAAACTATTAAAGATTTGTTTATCAGTTGCTTTTTCCATTTATAATTCCCCACCCTACAATAGGATTTTTTTTTGTTTGGGGGGAGGAGTTGAGCATAAAAATCCCCAACCGATTAAGGTTGGGATTTAAGATTCATTCACTTGGTTACAAATGAACTTTTGGACAGAAGGAAGGGTGGGGAAAGGTGGAGCCGGGATAGCTCAGTCGGTAGAGCAGAGGACTGAAAATCCTCGTGTCACCAGTTCAAATCTGGTTCCTGGCATACTATAAAATAGTGATAATTTCACTACTGTGAAAGTATGATCATTTTTTTTTATGGGAAGGGATCCATCGGTACGCATGTTTCGTTCCTTCCTAGTCCCAGTGCGTGTCTCTATTCCATATCAACGCTTTTTCTTGGGGATCAATTGGAAAAATAAGATTTTTTTTTGAATATATGGAATCTTTTTTCGGAATGAATATATGTCAAATATTCTTTTTTGCATAGAATGCGTGATCTTTGATAATACATAAATGAATCAAGATCCTTTTTATATAATATTAAGAAGGGAGGTTTTTGTTGTTGCAAGTGGATGGGACCATGCCGTGCTACTAGCAAGAACCTCCTGATCTTCAAAAAATCCTATTTGAGAAACAATAAGATATTATTAATCGGAAGAATAGTCAAGTCATTGCAAAAACCTTTATTATTTCTATCTGAAAAGAATCCTGTGGCTCGTAAGAATCAGGCACGATATGATCCTTGCGTAAAGGCCAACCAATCCGGGTATCAGGCATCAATATACGTTCAAGACGTGGATGACTTTCATAAATAATTCCCAGCATATCATACGATTCCCGTTCCTGGAAATCGGCACTTTTCCGGATCCAGAAGACAGAGGGAATTCTAGGGTCTTCTCTTGAAACAGACACTTTTGTACATAATTCTTCGGGTTGATCTGCATCATCTTGTACTCTCGTTAGATGATATACGCTAGCCAATAGCCCCCCTGGAGCCACATCATAAGCACACTGAGAACGAGGATAATTGGAACCATAAACGTATGGAGCGACAGCTACAGAAGGCCAATCCTCGGATTTAATTTGTAAAGTCTCTATGCCTTGGTAATCGAAACCCAAGGATCTATGAGCTAACCTATGTTTGGTTAGCCAAGCTGATAATCGGCCCTACATTTCATTATCTGTAGAAGTATTTGTAGAAAAATCCAACGTATTAATTAGAGTAAAAATTTTGATGGCTCGTTCTTTCATATCAGATCCCTCTCTTATTCATTAATCCTTGGAAAGATATTTAACTCTTGTATTTCAGTTGTTTTGGGAGGTATTTCTGAAAAAGGATCCAATTGAGTTTCGAGAAACTGACGAAGTAACTGTTGATTATATTCCCCAGTACGAATATTGGATATAAAATCAAACCGATGATCTGAAGTAAAGAATCTATTTCCCTGTTCAAGCTTAGTTTCATATTCATGCATTTCCCGGGCTACTTTTTTACGAAGTTTCACTATAGCGTCTATAATAGCCTCTGGTTTCGGTGGGCAACCCGGTAAATAAACATCTACAGGAATTAATTTATCTACTCCGCGAACAGTGCTGTAAGAATCTGTACTGGACATACCTCCCGTAATGGTACATGCTCCCATAGCAATTACATATTTGGGCTCGGGCATTTGTTCATACAACCTTACTAAAGAAGGAGCCATTTTCATGGTCACGGTGCCAGCCGTTATTATGAGGTCCGCTTGTCTGGGACTGGATCTTGGCACCAGACCATAGCGATCGGAATCAAATCGTGAACCAATTAACGGGGCGGATTCGATAAAACAACAACTGGTACCATAGGGAAGTGGCCATAAACTGGAAAGCCTAGCCCGATTCGGAAGATCATTAAAAGTAGTTAAGACAATCGAATTTGGAGTTGTCCGATCAAGTAAAGATGAATCTATTGAATTTATCACTGGTTTTATAGAATTATCAATCTTATTTTCACAGCTAAAATATTTGTAAGTTAAGACCATTCCGGTGCTCCTCTCCGCCGTGCATAAACCGAACCAACGATTGGAATAATAACAGGAATGAAAGCTTCGATGAAAGCAGGTATACCCAATTCGTGAAAACTCATAGCCCATGGATAAGGGAAAACTGTTTCAACATCGGGAGTAACAGGAACTGGAGCAAACATATAATAACGAATCTGGAATTGGATCCGAGCATCTCCCATAGGTTCTATACCTGATTCGTAACTAATAAACTTTTCTGGTCCTTTACTAACAGGCGCTAAAGCACCGGAAATTGAAAAAGCTGCCAGGGGAATCAGGCTAGCTATTGGTAAAAATAGCAAGAAAAAATTGTATTTCGGGATTGAGAACATGAACACACTCCCGTGAAATAGAACTATATGGGATTGTCGATTCTATCGATTGAATCCCTATCGAAGAATGAATAAACGGAGTATTCACTATACATATATATTATATATCCCCTTGTTTAAATTTTATCGATCATTAATCGAGTGGGACCATGCAGCATATAGAATACAAAAATTCTATTGATCAATCTATTTATTTAATTTTCATTTACTTCAATAGGTTACCTGACCTATGTGTATCTTTGTGATATTCTTGACGGCGCCCCGTGCAAGTGTAATTGTTTCGCAACTTAACATACCGAACAATTAATCAAATAAATGAAGAGGCTTTAACGATCCGGTATTGCGCGAATTCGCCTTTCCAAGAGCTTTTGGTGCTGAATGGAATGAACAACAGGATCAGTGATGTCGACGGGACATTTCCCTATACGTACCTGATACGTACCTGTTAAGCTGCTTCCTCGACATTTTATATTCATCACGAGGTTTTAACATTGGGGAAGAATAGAGGAAGGTTGAAAGATATTCATATACATACCTTATTTATTTTATTGATTAACCACGCGACTCGGCCACAATCATTCGAAAATGGCTATGATTTATACTGTAAAGATCATTGATAAATAATTTAATATTCCTTACCGAAAAAACCAAATCTTTGATTGATTTAGGTCTTTCAGAACAAAGGGAGTCTTATTTATTATCCTATTCATAATGGATTATAGGTACCATATCGAACCTAGTGGAGAGAGGGTGGTGTAGGGCTATACGGATTCGAACCGTAGACATTCTCGGTGAAACAGCTCAATCTTGTTCTTCCTAGAGAATATACTTGAACTGCTTTAGGAACCCAACATGCATCTTTCTCGCATTGGGCTCTTCCATCAACTAAGGAAGGGATTAGTTGGTCTGCCATCCTTTCTTCTTCCAAAGATATAAGGGATGGCTCCGTGTGCTTAAAGAAATTTACCAAAGCAATCCCAAAGTCTTTCAAAAAATTTATCGTGTTGACGTAGGTCTGCCTGATTTCCCAGCATGGATTTGATTTACTCAAAAAGAGTTTCTATTGTTCGAGGAAAGAGTATGAGACTCTATACACCTTTAAGTTCATAGAACGAAAATAGAATATCTTGGGGTCCTCGTATTGCCCCCATCATGCTTAGCATTGAATAAACTCGGATTTTACCATATCAACATTAGCTAAATTGTGAATCTAAGCGATAAACTTCAATCCCAAATTTTGTCATGCTACTGTTCTCCTGGATCGATAGAGTAAGACATAGATATTTCACATAAGATCTCTTATGTGAATCGAATGAATCGATAAACTTTTTTGAGAGGCATTGGCGCACGTGTAAACGAGGCGCTCTACCGCTGAGCTATAGCCCTTTTCTTCTATTCAGATAATAACTTTATCTATTAACTTCTGTCAAGGTGGTTATTACATCATATAAAATGCTTTGACAAATCTTATTGGATTATTGCCAAAACCGTGTTGCTTATAAGTGCAACAATGGTTACAATGAAGATGACCTACTTAACTCAGCGGTTAGAGTATCGCTTTCATACGGCGAGAGTCATTGGTTCAAATCCAATAGTAGGTAAAACTTATTAGATTCTATTGAAGGATCAATAGCACCTAATAAGTTTTAATAATCAATCTTTTAGTAAAAAATGAAATTTTTTTAGTAGAAAGGTTTTGTTTTTGGAAATCCATTTTTATCCATTACTTACTAAAAAATAGTTTAAACTTACTAAAGAATAGTTTAATTAGAAGCAGAAGAAAAAGTAGTATTGATAGCTTCCAACCGCGCTTTAGCTCTTTTGGACGCCAAATTAGCCTCAATAGTTTGTTTTCTACCTTTAGCCCGAGCCAGGTCAGTTTGAGCTTTTCGGAAAGTCTCTCGAGCCTCTTCAGGATCGATCTCTGTAGCTTCTTCCGCCTCATTTACCAATATAGTTATTTGATTATTATCCATCATAGCAAACCCGCCCATTAACGCCATAGTAGACCATTGCCCATTGAGACGTACTTTCATAATTCCTATATCCAAAGCTGTAAGAAGTGGAGCGTGATTAGGTAATACGCCAATTTGACCACTATTGGTAGATAGAATGATCTCTTGAACTTCTGAATTCCGAACAGTTCGATTAGGAGCCATTACACGAAGATTTAGGATCATTTTCTTCACTCTCCAAATGCTTGTAAGGTTGCAGCCTTCGCGGTAGCTTCATCAATATTACCTACCAAATAAAAAGCTTGTTCGGGGAGACCATCCAATTCTCCGGAAAGGATCATTTGGAACCCTTTGATCGTTTCTACGAGAGTAACGTATTTTCCCGGAGAACCGGTAAAGACCTCTGCTACAAAAAAAGGTTGTGATAAGAAACGTTCGATCTTTCGTGCTCTTGCTACAGTTAAACGATCCTCCTCCGATAATTCGTCGAGTCCAAGAATAGCTATAATGTCTTGAAGTTCTTTATAACGTTGTAAAGTTTGCTTAACTCCCTGCGCAGTTTCGTAATGTTGTTCGCCCACAATCCAAGGTTGAAGCATAGTAGAAGTTGAATCTAAAGGATCTACAGCCGGATAAATACCTTTGGCAGCTAATCCTCTTGATAGTACAGTAGTAGCATCTAGATGTGCAAATGTTGTAGCAGGGGCAGGGTCAGTCAAATCGTCCGCAGGTACATAAACTGCCTGGATGGAGGTTATAGATCCCTCCTTTGTGGAAGTAATTCTTTCTTGCAAAGAACCCATTTCTGTGCTGAGAGTTGGTTGGTAGCCCACAGCAGAAGGCATTCTACCTAATAAAGCAGAAACTTCAGATCCTGCTTGAACGAAACGAAAGATATTATCAATGAATAGAAGTACGTCTTGCTTATTAACATCTCGAAAATATTCGGCCATGGTTAGAGCGGTTAAGCCAACTCTCATACGAGCTCCTGGTGATTCATTCATCTGACCATAGACTAAGGCTACTTTTGACTCTGAAATGTTTTGTTCATTAATCACCTTTGATTCTTTCATTTCCATGTAGAGGTCATTCCCTTCACGGGTACGTTCTCCCACTCCAGCAAATACGGATACACCTCCGTGAGCCTTAGCAATGTTGTTGATCAGTTCCATGATTAGTACTGTTTTTCCCACCCCGGCTCCTCCAAATAATCCAATCTTTCCTCCACGACGGTAAGGAGCTAAAAGGTCTACTACTTTAATTCCTGTTTCAAAAATTGATAATTTAGTATCTAACTGTGTAAAGGTTGGAGCAGGTCTATGAATAGGAAATGTTGTGCTAGCATCTACGGAACCTGAATTATCAACGGGTTCTCCAAGAACATTAAAGATTCGTCCAAGAGTAGCTTCACCAACTGGCACACTTAGAGGGGCTCCTGTGTCAATAACTTCCATTCCTCTAGTTAGACCATCCGTAGCACTCATAGCTACAGTTCTAACCTTATTATTTCCCAATAATTGTTGTACTTCACAAGTAACACTAATCTTTTGACCAGCCGGATTTCGGCCTTTGACTATTAAAGAGTTATAAATATTGGGCATCTTACCTGGAGGAAAAACCACATCTAAGACTGGACCAATAATCTGAGTAATGTGTCCTACATTCCTGTCAACAAGTGCGGAAACCCCAAGAGCAAGAGGATTTTTTTTCATGAGATTCCAATAGTATTAAATTTGTTTGCTGATTTTACTGATAAAGATCCTTGGTATCAAGTCGATCGGTTAATAATGAATGAATAAAGTTACACTTACATCTCGCTTTACCTATTCACATTCAATATAAATTAGTCAATTTCTATTCTAGCTCATACTCCCAATATGTGTAAGAGAGTTCTTTCTATTCTATTCTATTATTAGGTGAAAATGAAGGACTTTCACGTAATTCTATGTAGAATGGGAATTTCGATAATAAATACTAATTAGCTCTTTTCTTTTTTTTTTTTTTTTCTCATTTGAAAATCCAATACTTTAATTTCTTTCTATTCTCATCAGCCACCCAGTTTAACACTTAAGAGGTTCTGGGTCAATCTGGGTAAGACTCAGGAAAAAACTTTAACAGAATCTGCACTTCCTATATCAAAAGTATTTTATTTCAGGTTATGAATAATAAATTAATTGGGCATTATCCTCTGTTTCCGGAGGTATATCGTTGGCGTAAGTGGTGCAGAAAGGAGCTGCTCCTCCTTTCATTCTCTCCTCAAAAAGTAATTGATATCTACACAAATATTTGTTTGGAAAAAAAGGTTTCGGTTTTGTTCGAAGAAAAAAAAAAAAAGACTTACTAAGATGAAGATCTCATTAATATTAAAGCAACTAGGTTGCATCACATATCAAGAACAATATACAATGGTAGTGTTTCACCATCGGGGAAGTATCTCCGCCTGAAGATAGGAAAATATAGTAGGACGGATATTCTATTCATCGTCTTGCAAAAATTTTGAACATTTGTCGAGCAGACCTTATCCTTGCAAGAGTTATCAATTGAATTGTAGGGAGGGACCCACGTCACCACAAACGGAGACTAAAGCGAGTGTTGGATTCAAAGCTGGCGTTAAAGATTACAGATTAAATTATTATACTCCTGATTATAAGACCAAAGACACCGATATTCTGGCGGCGTTCCGAATGACTCCCCAACCCGGAGTACCACCTGAGGAAGCAGGAGCCGCAGTAGCTGCTGAATCTTCCACCGGTACATGGACCACTGTCTGGACCGATGGACTTACTAGCCTTGATCGTTACAAAGGTCGATGCTATGACATCGAACCCGTTGCCGGAGAAGAAAATCAATATATTGCCTATGTAGCTTATCCTTTGGATCTGTTCGAGGAAGGTTCTGTTACTAACATGTTCACTTCCATTGTAGGTAATGTATTTGGATTTAAAGCCTTACGAGCTCTACGTTTGGAAGATTTGCGAATTCCTCCTGCATATTCCAAAACCTTCCAAGGTCCACCTCACGGTATCCAAGTTGAAAGAGATAAATTGAACAAATATGGTCGTCCTCTATTGGGATGTACTATTAAACCGAAATTAGGTTTATCCGCTAAAAACTACGGTAGAGCAGTTTATGAATGTCTTCGTGGTGGACTTGATTTTACTAAAGACGATGAAAACGTAAATTCTCAACCGTTCATGCGTTGGAGAGACCGTTTCTTATTTGTAGCAGAAGCTATTAATAAATCTCAAGCGGAAACGGGTGAGATTAAGGGTCATTACCTGAATGCTACCGCAGGTACATCTGAGGAAATGATAAAAAGGGCGGTATTTGCTAGAGAATTGGGAGTACCTATTATCATGCATGACTATTTGACAGGAGGTTTTACTGCAAATACTAGTTTAGCCCATTATTGTCGGGACAATGGTCTACTTCTTCACATTCACCGTGCAATGCATGCTGTTATTGACAGACAGAAAAACCATGGTATGCACTTCCGTGTATTAGCTAAAGCATTGCGTATGTCCGGTGGGGATCACGTTCACTCCGGTACCGTAGTGGGTAAACTTGAGGGGGAACGCGAAGTAACTTTAGGTTTCGTTGATCTACTTCGTGACGACTACATTGAAAAAGATCGAAGTCGTGGTGTTTATTTTACCCAAGATTGGGTATCTATGCCTGGTGTTATGCCTGTAGCTTCAGGGGGTATTCACGTTTGGCATATGCCCGCTCTGACCGAAATCTTTGGAGATGATTCTGTATTACAATTCGGTGGTGGAACTTTGGGACACCCCTGGGGGAATGCACCAGGTGCAGTAGCTAACCGAGTTGCTTTAGAAGCTTGTGTACAAGCTCGTAACGAAGGACGTGATCTTGCTCGTGAAGGTAATGAGATTATTCGCGAAGCTGCTAAATGGAGTCCTGAACTAGCTGCTGCTTGCGAAGTATGGAAAGAAATCAAGTTTGAATTTGAGACGATTGACACACTGTAATTTAGTTAGTTTCACTAGTTGATTCACTTTTCTTTCACCCTAATCTTTGAAAAGAGATTAAGGTGAAGGAATTCCTCTTTAATTAAAGGATAAAAAACAATAACTGAATTTTATCTTAGGGGAATCGATAAAAAACTGAGTTTTTCAGTCAAGATTCCATCCCATTTTAATAGGGTTTGCAGCTCTGTGGATCCGAGCCCATGGTTCTGAACCATGAAGTCAAGGGTTCAAATCCCTTCTAGCCCACTGAAAAAGAATATGTATATATTCTTTCTATATTCGATATTGGAACATAGAATTTTTTTTCTAATCAAAAAAAAAAAAATAGTTTTTCCTTATTCGAATTATTTTTCCAATCTGAATGAATTCCATTGGATAACCGGGAAAGGGTTCTATCGTACCATCAATCATAAAAGATGGGTGATTACCATTCAAGCAAGCATCCAATTTAATAATTACGTTTTTCTATTAGATCGGAATATTATAATTTTGATTTTGTATAGTTGATTTTTTTAATGGGAGATATAAAAAACTTGCAAAGTGTGAATATATATTTTTTATTGTTGGAGAATCTTCAACAAATTGATTTGAAAATAAGCGCAAATTAAATAAATTAATTATAAACTCTATAACTATCAAAAATTATGAAAAAGAAGATGATACAAATATGAATATAGACAAAAACTATATAGAAGTTGAGACTATTAATAGAGGATCACGGATTGTGTGTGACAATCGTAAGAACAAAAATGCTTCAAGTGACTCGAGACAAAATAGACGCACGCATCATCATTCGTAAAGAATGTGAATAATCATCCGGGAATGAGTGGTACAGAAATAGAAAGAATTGAATCTTTATTTAATCGTGGCATCCGGCATCTCAAAAAAAAAACATGATGACTCGATATTTTATTAGATTCTACGGTAGAGATTCTTATTCTATGATAGAGATTCTTATAAGAATCGTATCACTTTTTTTTTAAACGAACAAGGTTCAACCGATGTTATTCAGTTGAGTATGAGTAAATCGAAAGGGAAGTCATTTGGGCGGGCCCCATGGTAGGTGAAAAGGTACCCTATCAAATACGTTACCAGAAGATTTATACCATTAATTTAATTATTTTGTGAGGGAGTGTGTACATAAGAAGAAAATTTGAGTTCAACGCAAAAGGCTAAGATTCTTCCTGCTCCATATATTCATCAAGCATAGAAAAATTTATTATAGTGATTCTTACATCAACTGGTGATACTGCCGTGAGTTTCGGTATGTTGGGAGATATTATTCCATTCATTATTTATTGCCGGACCTAAAGTATACGTTGCATTTGCAGTTTAAAGAGTAATCGAAACCACATTCATTACGCCATAGAATATCTAACCGTTAAAACTAAATCTTTATTTAATCATGGCTTAATTTAATTGATTGTTTTACGTAACCTTTTATTTGCCAAGTAAAAAAATCAAATCTTATTTTATGATTCAGTTCCCTGTAAAGAACGTGATAATTTTTTATTACGTTTTGTCTTTTCTTCGATCCACTACTGTTTTTCATCCCTATCATCAATTGATCCCCGTCCAAAGATTTTTTATTTATCAAATCAGTTTTTATCCAATTCTTTCACCACTTAAGTGTTATAATCTCTTCGTATACGAAGAGATTATAACACTATTATAATCTTATTTAAGTGTTAATATTATAATGGGAAGATATTTAACTCAATTTGGATTTGATAAAAAAAAAAAATATTGAATCAAGAATAATTTTCCAAAGAATTATTAATCAAAATCTTTAATAGAGAAGAAACATAATTTTCATAAATCTCTCTCACGAAAGAGTTATAATTAGTTTCCCTATTCGTTCCTACAAAAAATATATATATATATTATTTAAGGTGATTTTTTTACGACAGCAGCTTCTTACTCACATTCCATTTCCGTACCCCTAGTAGGTTTAGTTTTTCCAGCAATTGCGATGGCCCTTTTGTTCATATATATTGAGGAGGACGAAATTGTATAAAATTTGATCTAATATAATTTTATCAATATATTTTTCTAGATTTGAGAATGAAAAAATGTCTTTATTTCTTGTTCGAACAAGTATGGTAAAAACATTTTGAACGAATTTGAAGAATCTCTTGTTTCTTCATCCGCAAGAGTTCAAAATTATTTGGGCCCAGGGAGAGCGTACATCGGATATTAGTTCCTTTATAAAGAAACAAAAAGACTTTTCTTGAAAAAAAATATCTCTGTAATAATAATATGGTAAGAAAAGTCTTTTTATATTTATATATATAGTCATAGTCAAGGAAAAATGAATAAGCTCTAGAACAAGAAATTGAAATCTGCTATTTCGTCCCATCATTCCCGCTATTTCTGTCTCATGACATTCAGCAAGATAAGATCCAGGAGACTCTGTTACGAATTGGCAATCCGAATGGCTTCGGGTGGAACCTATAGCAGGGTCTCGAAGAATAAGCAATTTTTGTCGGGCCCGCATCGTCTCGTTGGGTGCATTGGGATTCTTTCTGGTTGGAATCTCTAGTTATCTCGGTAAGGATCTGACATCTTTCTCGTTATTATCTCAGCAAATTATTTTTGTCCCACAAGGGATTGTAATGTGTTTCCACGGTATTGCAGGTCTGTTCTCCGGCCCCTATTTATGGTGTACCACTTCACGGAATGCAGGTAGTGGTTATAATCGATTTGACAAACGAGAAGGAGTTGTTTATCTTTCTCGTTGGGGATTTCCCGGAGAAAATCGTCGGATTCGTATTCGATTTTCCATGAAAGATATCCAAGCGATACGAGTGGAAGTTAAAGAAGGTATTTATCCTCGGCGTGCTCCCCACACGAAAGTAAAAGGTCAGCAAGATATTCCTTTGACTCGTACCGATGAACACTTAAGCTTGGGAGATATGGAAGAAGAAGCTGCCGAGTCGGCTCGTTTCTTGCGCGTATCGATCGAGAGACTTGAAAATGAACCCCAAAGAAATGAAATGGATATTTTTTAGTTGTTGAATAACAAATAATAAAGTGTAGAAAGATGAAATTCAGGAATTCAAAAAGTTATTTCTTATGCGGTTCCCTCTCGTCGAAGTATAAGTAGCACTCACGAATTTGAAATCGGAAGTTCTTCAATGGTTCTCAAACGTGCCTTCTCGTTCTTTAGAAGGAGCTTATAAAGCTAGCAAACGAATACGGCATATAAAAAAAGATTATTTGTCCTATAAATGTTCGATTTTATATTCGAGACACCCTCGGCAAGCTATCGTTTCACATATGAATACGGAATTAAATAACTCCGTATTCATAATATATTGGAGTGTTTTAGAATGTAAAATTAGTATTCATTTACTAAATCTTTTGAATAAATTGAGATCAATTATATCAAAAGTATTTTCTATTTTTATTGATCCACATTCGGTTTTCGTCGATCAACGGTTTCGTATTTTCTCAGAATCAAATCTTTATAATATTTGGTTATACCTGTTAAATATTCCATTTTTCCTCTCTACTCCTCGAGAACCAAGAGCTTCAAAAAATATTAATAAAACATTTGAAAAAAAAAGATTTTTTGATTATAGGAACTTTCAAAAAAAAAATTATATTATTTCAAATAACTTATTTAGGAGAGAGTCAAATAAGATCGAACAAATGAATAGAAAATTAGCTTGGATTGAGGCAACTCCGAATGATTCAGATAATTGGAAACGATGTTATTCCCTTCCTTCCCCGCCCGAAATGGAGGATACTTCGGAAAAAAGATTATCCTTCTCGGAGTCAAAGGATTCGATAATCACCACGGTAGCTTATGAATCTATAGGTCTTGTACCTCGTTCCATAACTCGTACTTCATCCGGATTCCAAACAGGATTGATAGGTCAGTCAAGTTCATTAGTACTTCATGAATTCCGATTGGTTAAGTATCAAACACTAGCCCCTCTACGATATATTGGATGTTCAATACTTATCCCTCGCGTAATTTCAATCTTATTAAAAGGATGGTTTTTGGAACCTCGGATTGAAAATTGGTGGAATACTTACCAATCTCAAATTTTTCCTAATTTTTTCCGGGAAGAGAGAGCCTTAGAGAGGCTCCGGGAAGTGGAAGAACTCCTTCGGTCAGATAAAATGATGTTAAATTCTCTAAAAGCCCAGTCACAAAATCTCAATCTCAATATGAAGATTCATGAAAAAACAATTCAATTAGTAACGATGCACAACGAAGAGAGTATTCAGACTATTCCGCATCCATTAACAGATATAATCTATTTTGCTACTCTAAGTGCCTTGCTCATTCTGGATGGAGAGAGGCTCGCTGTTCTCAATCCCTGGATTCAAGAATTATTTTATAGCTTGAGTGATACAATGAAAGCTTTCTCCATTCCTTTATTCACCGATCCATGTATTGGGTTCCATTCGCCTCATGGTTGGGAAATATACATAGATTCTTTTTTATCACATTTAGGATTCGCTCGTAACAAACATATAGTATCCCGCTTTGTTTCAACCTTTCCAGTCATTTCAGATACAGTTTTTAAACATTGGATTTCCCGTCATTCAAATCGTATATCTCCTTCGATCGTAGCCACTCATCATACAACGAATGAATAAAAAAGGTTGTTTTTATGATTGGTCTTACTTGAGAACAGTGTTTTTTTTACCCCAGAACAGAATGAATTGCCGGCTATTTCCGTTTCGAATCAATTGAGAATAGAAGTATATATACACTTTTCATTTTCCACCTTTATTGTTACTATAATGGCGGAGTTGCGGGCACAGGTAGCTATTGTAACAACTGGGATGTTGAAGGCACCCAACTCGTGGAAATATTTATAACAAATAATCGAACCATGCAGAAAAAAATTACTTATGATTGGATGATAAAGTTGGTGACTCGATCGATTCCGATCTTGATCATAATGACTACAATAGCTTGGCCATCTATCCCGGAAGCATATCCAATTTTTGCACAGCAAAGTTACGAGAACCCTCGAGAGGCCACTGGACGTATCGTATGTGCCAATTGTTACTTAGCTGAAAAACCTGTGGATATTGAAGTTCCACAATCTGTACTCCCGGATACCGTATTTGAGGCAGTTGTTAAAATCCCTTATGATACGCAAATAAAACAAGTACTTGCTAATGGTAAGAAAGGGGCCTTAAACGTGGGAGCTGTTCTTATCTTACCTGAAGGATTTGAATTAGCTCCTCCTGATCGTATTCCCCCCGAGATTAAAGAAAAAATGGGTAATCTTTATTTTCAGACTTATCGTCCTGATAGAAAAAATATTCTGGTAATAGGTCCTGTTCCGGGTGGAAAATACAGTGAGATTGTGTTTCCCATTCTTTCACCAGACCCTGCTACTAATAAAGAAGCTCATTTTTTGAAATATCCTATATATGTGGGTGGTAATAGGGGAAGGGGACAAATTTATCCCGATGGAAGTAAAAGCAACAATACAGTTTATAATGCTTCAGCTACGGGTAAAGTAAGCAAAATATTACGTAGAGAGAAAGGTGGGTATGAAATAACGATTGAGAATACATTGGACGGCCGTCCGGTGGTTGATATTGTACCCCCAGGACCAGAACTCATTATTTCAGAAGGTGAATTAATTAAGATTGATCAACCATTAACTAATAATCCTAATGTAGGTGGGTTTGGTCAGGGAGATGCGGAAATAGTACTTCAGGATCCGTTACGTACTCAAGGTCTTTTGTTATTCCTCGTATCGGTTGTTTTAGCACAGATATTCCTAGTACTCAAAAAGAAACAATTTGAAAAAGTCCAATTAGCTGAAATGAAATTTTAGGTTCAGTTTATTTTATATATTGATTTATACATTGTTCGAAACAAAGTTAACCGAAGCGCCTGATCAGTAGAATCCCCATTTCATTTCTTATATTGATTGCTAATTTGTAATGAGATCGTCGATTTTAGTTTCTATACATTCGTATAATATGTATGGTAACGGTTTCTTCAGAAACTGAGAGTCAACCTGGAATATCATTATCCTTTTCTTTACTACTATAAATTATTGGGGATACCACATCAAATATGTATTTCAGGAGGGGTGACTCAGCAAGTATTAAGACATAGCATATCAGCTTGCCGAATGGTCTTCTTTTATTCCCCATATATTTCTATTTTAGATACTATAAAAAAATCTTCCTTATCTATTTATTTATAATATTTCTCAAGATAAAAATGGATCGAGGATTAAATAGATATTATATATATATATATATATAATATCTATTCTGGATTAAAAAACTGTTTTTATTTCGGGGAACATATAATAAAGCTCTTCTATTTACTTGAAGAAAATGACCTTTGTTCTTACCAAGAATATAATATTATGAAACAGATCCACAGACGTAACGTATGGAGGAGAGACGGACGAACCCTTGGAAATATCACCATCTTCTTCTCCCCCCAAAAAAAATCGAAGTCGATTTTCATATTGAGTTATAGGAAGCTCGTGATCCTTTTGACCTTGTTCACCAATTACCAAAAAAGTATGTTCTGCATATCCTTCTGAGAATTCTTCTAGCTTATCTTATAAAGAGTGGAAAACAGATGAATGGTATATAAGCTTATGTTGTTTATCGCAGAAACACTTGGGTTCCTAACTTCCTGGCTCGTTTCGAAGGTGTTCTTCTCCCCGGCCCGAATTATGCTATGCTCCAAATCCCATATTAAAAACATGGAATTTCCATAGCATAATCTCAGCCTTTACGAAAGTGAATAGTAATTTACCACATCCAAAATTTGGGAAAGGATAGTAATTTTGTTGTTCTAGCAAGATTATTGATTCGTAAATCGTTTTTTTTTATTTTAATAAGATAAGAAAAACTTATGATAAATCGATCAAATTTTTTTTGAAAGATAAAGATGATAAAAATGTCATTAAATGATGTGATGACATATTATCAATTTATTTTTTTTATTTTATTTAAAATTATTAGATAATTTTATGAAATAATAAGATTTTCAGGGATCTTATTATATTTCGTTAATCTTTCTTATTTTTTATCAGAACCGGAAGACTCAATATCAATAAATAAATTATTATTAATAAAACTTTGCTAATTTCGAACTCGAAATTAGCAAAGTTTTATTATCTATTGAGCCTGGGCGAACTAACCTACCCTTGCATTACAGTATTCCTTATACAGGTTCAGGTTTATCTATCCAGTCGATTCAATTATTACGGGGATGACCCTAATCCGGAGTATGGACCATGAAAAGAAATACCTACTGGACCGATCACAAGGGTACCAACTACGGTACCTATTAGCCACAGGGGAATCCTTCCGGTGGTATTGGCCATTTATCCTACTCCCCCTCACATTCCATTAGGTGGTCATGACTCCGAGACATGGACGGTCACGGACAATTAGAATCTTGGATCTTTCCGTATGAGGTAATCAAAGTTTATGCCATTATTAATTAAAAAAGTGACTGGGAAATGGAACAGCAAGTACAAGGATTAGTAATAACCCCCAATAGAGGCTGGTACGATTTGATTCCACACTCTGTTTGTTCGGATTTGGTTGTGTCGTAGCTTCTTCACGCTCCAGATAAATAAGGTTGGTTTATCGTTGGATGGATTGCGTTGCTGATATTGATCCTGGGGAGAAAACCGTAGGTACAGCTAGTCCATGAACGGCCAGCCATCTAACTGTGAAAATTGGATAAGTTCTATCTATAGTCATTGATACCTCCTACAAAGATCTAGTAAATTCATCGACTTGTTCCAACGAATTGAAACGGCCTGTTATTAACGGAACCTCTTGTCGGCTCTCCGTAAAATACTCATTTGGCCGGGGACTCCCGAACACATCGTAAGCCAAACCTGTGCTGACGAATGACCAACCTGCAATGAACAAGGGAGGTATAGTAATGCTATGAATCACCCAGTACCGAATACTGGTAATAATGTCGGCGAAAGGGCGCTCTCCCGTATTCCCAGACATGGTTAGCTCCGTGTTATATATTCTTTGTAGACGCGAGGAGGAATTGATTCCATCGTGGAGGATCGAAACCAGAAGATATGGAATCTACTGATATCTCCTTTAAACTAAACCTTGTTAGATTGTCAACCTTGTACCAAGGGTATCTTTGAAGCATACTGGACCAGTATAGCTAGCGTTCTTCCGACACAGCAAGACAACTAACTTTCAATGGGATAAAGGAAAGGAAAAAGAAAGAATAAGATTGAATAATTTGGTCATTTCATTAGCATTTTTTAACTAACTTAAGAAATATTCAATAAACCCAGTGACTCGAGATCATTTTACGTGACCTGACCTGAGATGAGAGGATTTTGAACGTAAAGAACCTATACGAATGTTTAATACTGGAACCATTGGACGTATGGGTCACAAAACCACTACAACGGATTACTATGGTTTTAGCGGTTACGAATAAAAGTAAAGCCAGCCTTTTGAGATTGATGCAGCTCCAGGAGAAAGAAAGAGTGGGAGTGTTACAGCCCATGTAGGATATGGGACTCCCGTGCGCGCAACATTATGTTGTGGATTTGGGTCGCACGGATTACACATAGAATATGATCACTGATGTGGCACAGGCGCGTATATTTGTCCTACGAACAAAAAAATTATTCGGCCAAGTGTATGTTCCCAATGCAATAGTTTCTTCAAAAAAAGAAGACCGAGTAAAGAATAGAGATTATTACAATTAGTTAGATTAAAGATCTGTGAAACTTTGAGCCATTATGAGTTAGTTTACAGGAGGTAACATTCTTGCGATCCCGAGAATGGCTTACTGGGTATTCGTCTAGAGGTAAATACAAACGAAGATATTTACGATTAGGTGGATATCGAATTCCTGCATCCCAACATGAGATGGATAAAACTTTTCCTACGACTGATTTTTTTTGTTTCCTCATAGTTTGTGAAGCAATATTGATAGCATAGGATAGAAATTAATTGTTTTGGAGAAACTGTAAAAATAGTTGGATCGAAAGGAATTCGTAATAGAGTAGTATCATCACGGGTTCAAAGGAAAAAGCTCTATTCCATAAAGTATTTATTGTTGGAGATAATTAATGTAAGAAGAATTATTTTCTTTAGGGTCGAATGCAAACAAGGGAAAATGTACAATGTGGAATGGCGGTTGCCAGGTCTGGGACGGGACTGTAAAATCCCATACTCGATTCAAAGCACAAGTCTATATTCCTTTCCTTGGGAGGAACAAACAACAATCAAAAAAAAAATATCTCCAATTTTTATGTTCGTATTACTGATGCAATTGATAAGATTGAATCATTTTAATACTATGTAATTCTGGCAAAAGAAATACAAATAATAATGCTAGGTGATCGGATGAGAATCCACTTTAATCGAACTTTTAAAATGAAAATAAAAGCGTTTCGCTATTCGTTCGTGGAGGTCATACAGTAGAAACTTGCACGATTTCCGAGTCGTTTTATCAATTCACGGACCGGAAATTGATACAAATATGAAAAGTGATTTAGGATAACAATTATTTGAATATAGTTCTTCCTTTTTTACTTATTAAAAAGTGTTTTTTATATCCCCATTTCCAATCATATATTCTTCATATTCTTATTATGCGAGGGTAATGACGAATATAAGAAAGAATCTCTAATCAATTGGATTTTTTGTACTTCGAATTAATCTTTCTTTTTTGGATCATAAAGAGATTTAGGTAATTGCTCTACAAGGGTGTATACTAAATTCGTTATTACCATTCAAAGTTTTTTCTATGTCTATTATACCTAGCTACTTCGTATTCCTATTGGCTGCTCTAACTCCAGCTTTAGTTCCACTTACTGGCTCAAATAAGATAAAACTTATCTAGAAAATAATGACGGGGAAAATCAAGGAAAATTTTCTGCCAGATGGTGGTTATTGAGATTCACAATAAACTTGGGTACTATCTAAGTTAGATATTGTCTTCGTTAACTCAGAAAGAAACGGTTGAAGCTTTGCCATCCGGAATCGTATCAGGTTCGATTCCAACAACTTCAGCTGGATTATTTGTAACTGCATATTCACAATACTGACGTGGTGATCAATTGGATCTTTGACCGAAGATTGGATTACGTTTAGCATCCCATACTTGCCTCCCTTCTTAGGGAGGTCAAATTGATCAATAAATTTTGCTGTTTTATCAATAAATCTAATTGAGTTCAAAATTTGATTATGGAAAAGGAAAAAACACATCAAATTCAATTTATTATTAAAATCACGCTCTGTAGGATTTGAACCTACGACATCAGGTTTTGGAGACCTACGTTCTACCGAACTGAACTAAGAGCGCTTTTTTTTTGCATCACATAGGAGATCGTGGATAGAGAGATAATCTTCTTTTATTCTCTCCTATTTCTTGAATACTTATTGCGAGTATTCCGCGAATATCTATTCGTTCGAATATCTCTCATACGTATGAGATTCGGGTTAGGGATGACAGGATTCGAACCTGCGACATTTTGTACCCAAAACAAACGCGCTACCAAGCTGCGCTACATCCCTCCCAACTTTCATACAAGATGAATTGTACTTTATTTAAATACTTTATTTAAAGTTTCTTGCCTACATCGTCCCATCCCTATTTCCTCATCGTCCTTTTTTGTATCGCAATCCATTATGGAATAATTCTAATAATTTAACTATTTTTTTTTCTATTTTTTTTTTTTTATGAATTCTTAAAAACAAGGGAATCTTATATGCAAGAACATTGAAATTGAAACTTTTGTATTTCCCCTATGAAAAGATTTGTGACTTGTTCAATAAAATCCTTTTTGATGTTTGATGAGGGATACTATACTGGAGAACAACCATTCATCGTAAATAATTATTCTTGGAATTCGAACAATTAAGCGATGAGATGATTGTATTTTATACTATTTATGCATTTATTTATTCATTTATTTATTTAATAGTAGATAGAAATTTAAATAAGTTATTATATATTTTTTATTGATTTATCGAGGTAGAATGAAAATAGTAACGTACACAGGAAAGAATTTAATAAAATCAATTACTAATAAATCACTTAAAAAGTCTCAAAGATTTAGTAAGAAAGAACAAATTTCGCTTATTTCTATTACTCTGTCATTACTTACTTATATGAACCTTCGTAGAAAAATGAATATTTCAATTATTTCAAAATTTAGTAAGAATCTTTTAAATCTAGTTTATGAAAACCGGAAGAAAGTGATTTAAGGAAGGGGAGGAACTTGCAATGCAAGATGTAAAAACATATCTTTCCACAGCGCCTGTTGTAGCTACGTTGTGGTTCGGATCTTCAGCTGGTTTATCGACAGAGATTAATCGTTCTTCCCCGGATGCTTTAGTTCTTTCTCTTCCCCAAGAATACCCTTTTACCATTTCGAGTTGATCACTTTTTGAGTTAACCTATTGGTTTTTGGTTGGAAACTCCCAAATAAATATTTGAATTAAGTCTTATCGAAGAATCAAGTTCCAATGGAAAAAAGATGAGCTTGAAAATTTGACTTCATCAAAAAAAAACATAGAATCTTATTGAATATCCCTAATAGTGAAAAGTTTTTTCTTAAAATTTTTCATTATTAGATTTTTCGCCATAAGATCGGAAACTCATTTGTCTTTTTAAGATTCAAAAAATTATGGCTGAGAATAAAAATGTGAGAGTAACAATTACTTCAGAATGTACTAGTTGTGTCCGAAACGGTAATGAAAAACATTCAGGTGTTTCCAGATATACTACTCGGAAAAATCGTCGCAATACGCCTACTCGAATGGAATTGAAAAAGTTTTGTCCTTATTGTTATCAACATACTATTCACAAAGAAATAGGAAAATAAGCAGTATTGGGGAGGTTCGTGAAACAAACCATGGGCAAATCCGAGCGATCTTCTCGTAAACGTTCGCCACCAATTAGATCAGGAGAAACTGTTGATTATAAGAATATAAGTTTACTTTGCGGATTTATTAGCAAACGGGGAAAAATCTTATCCAAACGAATGAATAGATTAACCTCGAAACAACAACGTTTAATGACTATTGCTGTTAAACGAGCTCGTATTTTAGCTTTGTTACCTTTTGTCAATAACGAAAGTTAATTGGATATTACTAATAATAAATCTTATTAATTAAGATGAAATCGAAATAGGTCACATAAAGAAAAAGATTTCGATTCTCCTATGGAAAAGAGGGAATATTGACTTTATCTATCTATTCACTCATTTCCAAGATTTAGTAATTCTCTCGATGTTTATACCTCCCCGGAGTGAATTAATCCCCGGAGAGGTTTTTATACCTTATCCCCCTATCTATTATTCGTTAACCTCTCTCGAAATTGTGGAAGAGCTGCTAGTATCCAATATAGCTATCTGCGCGAGTATTTTACGATTCAAAAAAACCTGGTTTTTGTATAAATGTTGAATAGATTTAGTATAAGAAACTCCATTATTTCGGGCTGCTGCATTGATCCGGGTAATCCATAGACGGCGAAAATCTCTTTTTCGTTTACCTTTATCCCGATGGGGAGAAACTAAAGCCTTTATTACTTGCTGTTTACCGGTTCGAAAGATTCTAGAATGAGCTCCTCGAAACCCTGATGTGAGTTGAATAATATCTTTCCGGTGTTTCCGAGCCACGTAGCCGCGTTTAACTCTAGTCGTTGTTGCTTACTATATAAAAAAATCACTGAATATTTAAATGAAGAATAAATGTAAAAATTCTTATGTTTAATATTCTTTATAACAGATTTTGCTCTATTTTTTTCGAATGATAAATAGGAGCAAAGGATGGATATGGTTGAGTTGATTAAAACACCCGCTTCGTTGTGATTATCACAATATTATTGCGATTAAAGAAATATTATTGAAATTACCATTGTATTTTTCGGATGTATATCGGAATAGGATGCTATTTGCATCTTTTACATAGAGTCCGCTTTCTCTTTACTATCCTTCATGGAATGAGACTACTGATCTTTCTGATGTAGGGAATAAAGATTCCCGTGGCTTTTGCTACTTCAACCTTCCCATCCACGAATTTTTTGGATTGGGCATCTGCTCAGTGAGCAAGGGATGGGACCTTGAACTGATAAAAATCCGGGGTTCCATCGTTTCTATAGTTTCTCCTTCAACGGTGGGGTACCCCCTATACGCCGGAGCCTCTTATTTCTCAAAACGAAATGAGAATGTTACCAGTGACTCGTATAGTTTCTGATCCCCAGCTCCACCCGATTCATCGAGCAAAAAAAGTCTTCTTATAATAAGACTGACTTATCCATACAATAACGGCGTGTGATCGTAAGGGTTGGCTGGGCAGCTTACCTTGTAAGTCCGTTTTTGCGGCGATATAAGCATAATGCTTTTCTAATTGCATTTTATTCCTCGCTCAATGGATTGATGACCATTCGCTATCATTGAGAAATTGCTTTTCATCCTGCATCGGGGTGATCGGATTTGCACCAATAGAAACCATAAATTTCATCCCCAAGATTGGTGGATGATAGATCTGTACTTACTATAGTGAGGGGATTCTCCTGCCATATCGATCCCCCTGCACCTCGAGCTTCTGATCTAAACGAGTCGCACATACACCCGGGTACATACTCCTCTACGCTGAGGACATCCTCGAAGGGCAGGGGATTTTGTTCTATCTCCTATTGGTTGTCTTCGATTCCTAATGAGTTGTTGAATAGTAGGCATTTTTAGTGCGGTATGCAGGATTTACCGGTTCGGATTGATCCTAACCCTAAGAGTTTATTATGAGATTCAAAAACTAATCCTTAGAAGTTTCTTTTTATTCTCTTAAAAGTGAAATAAATTTCTAGAAAGATCGGAACTAAATCGAAACTTTATGACTCTTATTATATTTCGTATCAATAAATCTTATAATTCGATTTTTCATTTATAAGATTTATTTCTCATATGCAAGCTATTGTTCCTACTTATGGATCCGTCACACCGATCACTTGTATATTTACTATAAGTAGGGAATTTCTTTTCTTCTTGAAAATTATAGTTAATTTTTTTTAAATCAGCTATTAATTAGAGAGTTCGAAGAAGTTTCTACAGCTATAGAATCAGTAATGCCATAAACTTTAGCTTCTTCCGCTGACATAAAAACATCTCTTTCCATATCTTCAGAGACTACCCATAAAGGTTTCCCTGTTCTTTGTACATAAATTTTAGTAACGCAGTCGCGAAGTTTCAACATCTCTTCTGCTTCCACAAGACATTCTCCCGCTTGTCCATCATAGAAAGAACTACCGGGTTGATGAATCATCACCCTAGCGTGAGGTAGCGCTATACGTTTAGTAATTTCTCCTCCAGCTAAAATGAAAGATCCCATTGAAGCAGCTAATCCCACACAGATGGTGTTTACATCTGGCATCACATATTGCATAATATCATAGACAGATATTCCAGCTAATACCGCTCCGCCAGGAGAATTAATATATAAATAAATATCCTTACTCTGATTTTCTCCATTCAGGTACATCAGAATACAAATAGTTTGATTTGCAATTTCATCATCTATGTGCTGGCCCAAAAACAATAATCTTTCTCGATAAAGTCGGTTGATTAGGATAGATTTATAGCTTTTCTTCCTTTGGAACCGCACACGCACTTTTAAGTGCATACGGCTCGAGCAGTTGAAAAAGCTAGGTATTTCTTCTCCCGATACCCATCTTCCATAAAAAATCTTTTGGTTAGATAAAAAAAAATCTTTCTTTCATCTCAAAGGATGAGTCTTACCACTTCCAGTTCAAGTTTGTCTTTGTTTACAAAGTGTCTCATTTTCAACTTATTGAACTACCTATTAACTGATGTCCAATTCAATGATTTTATTTTCAGCAGAATTCCCTTGTTTTCAAATAGATTCTTAATAAGATCCTTGGGTTTATGCTCCACTTCGGGAAAATATCTATCCGACTGTTACTCGCACATATGGAGCAAGTAGATCTACTGCCATTTTTCCACTCTATTCTTACTTCTGCTATAAATGCTTGTCCATATCATTTCATCATGATCAAGAATGATTAATCTTTGATCGGTTGTTTGTTTCGTTGAACGAAGCCTGAATACTATTTATTGGTTTTGGCTAGCCATAGATTATCATAATTGATAAATTTTTTTCTGTGAGAGATCTCACGCTTTAGATTACTGAACATTTAGTCAATCTTAAGTGAGATAGAAGCATCTCAATCGGAAGGAATGACGGGAAGATTCCGTATAATCAAATATTTAAAACAAGTCGCACTGTACGTCAATCCAAACTATATCTTCCTCTCCGAAGATTCGAAGGGATACTTTCGGAACACCAATGGGCGTTTCTTGGGGACCAAATATTATATTGCCCCCCAATACGAGAGCATAATTGATCGGAAAAAAGATTGTATCAATTATATAGACCTACAGAATCTCTAGTGATTCCACCAATAGGCGTAGTAAATCATATTATAGTTCCATTTCATACGCATAATATGATTGATACACAAGGCGAAAGCGGCATGGACCAATGCATATCGATGAAATAAATAAAAAAACAAATATTGGATATTGGGTATACTTTTTTCGGGCATGAACCTGATGCGCTGGAGAGATAACAATTACTAAAATCCTTCCGTCCGTCCAAAGGAGAGATTACAGGATTTTCTATGATAATTCTCTCAATCATGGATCTGTATCAACAACCAGAAGGAAAAAATGGAACAGAACAGCCAATATTATGAATTGGATCGGGGTACGAAGGATTAGAAATCATAACATAATAAATTATTTTTTCTAATATTCAACGAGTAAGTTAGTTATTTCAGAGCTTTCTCGGGACCCCTTAATGGGAAGCATCTAACAATGTAATACCTTAGAAGCTCGGGTTTCGTTTGTTTCTTATGATTGTTCAATTAAATAGGCTTTGATGCCAATGAATAAGAAAACTAATTCATCAATAAAAAAAATTGATGTAGATTGTAAAAGACAGTAACTCATATGGATATGGATAGATGGAAAAATTGAACCTCTGTTTGAGTCTCCGTTCGAATAACCAATTCATTGGAGTATACTTTACCTATTACACACATAGAGTATATAATACCATTATGCTCTTCGGTTTAGTCAAGCACGATATTGAACCCTATTCTAAACTATGCGTTATCCATTATTTGAATCACTCCGATGTTTGATGGGACCAATATATTTATTGTTATGCTGAATCAAGAGATGCTAAACTATTTCTGCTCCTCTTCATTGTGAGATTGTGAGAAAGAAGGGAATTGGTATTTCAATATCTCATCATATATAACTGTAAATAGATGTGAATCCCTGTATGATTGGATAAGGTTTTAGCATCGTATCACAGCCCTTGAATGCAATAAAGTTACGTAGTGTCTACTCCCCTTCGAGAAAGGGGTATATGCATGGGTCCACCTTGGTACCGTGTCCATACCGTTGTATCAAATGATCCTGGCCGTTCAATTGCTGTACATATAATGCACACAGCGTTAGTTTCTGGTTGGGCTGGTTCAATGGCTTTGTATGAGTTAGCAGTTTTTGATCCATCCGATCCTGTTCTTGATCCTATGTGGAGACAAGGCATGTTCGTTATCCCTTTCATGACTCGTTTGGGAATAACGAAGTCATGGGGTGGTTGGAGTATTACCGGAGAAACTGTAACTAATGCAGGTATTTGGAGTTATGAAGGCGTGGCTGCTGCGCATATTGTGTTATCTGGCTTGTTATTCTCATCAGCTATTTGGCATCGGGTATATCGGGATCTAGAAATATTTACTGACGAACGTACGGGAGCACTTACTATAGATTTGCCTAAGGTCTTCGGAGTTCATTTATTCCCTTCAGGAGTACTTTGTTTCGGATCCGGAGCATCTCACGTAACTGGTTTGTTCGGTCCCGGAATATGGGTGTCTGATCCCCATGGGTTGACTGGAGAAACACAACCTGTAGTTCCAGTGTGGGGAGCCGAAGGGTTCGACCCCTTTGTTCCAGGAGGAATAGCTTCTCATCATATTGCAGCAGGTATTCTAGGTATATTAGCAGGTCTATTTTACCTTAGTGTTCGTCCTCCCCAACGATTATACAAAGGATTACGTATGGGGAATGTTGAAACTGTTTCATCCAGCAGTATTGCTGCCGTGTTTTTTGCAGCCTTTGTTGCTGCCGGAACCATGTGGTATGGCTCCGCGACCACTCCAATAGAATTATTCGGTCCTACTCGTTATCAATGGGATCAAGGATTCTTTCAACAAGAGATAGATCGGAGGGTTCGATCCAGCAGGGCCGAAAATCTTAGTTTATCAGAAGCTTGGTCCAAAATTCCAGAAAAATTAGCTTTTTATGATTATATTGGTAATAATCCAGCGAAGGGGGGATTATTCAGAGCAGGTGCGATGGACAATGGGGATGGAATAGCTGTTGGTTGGTTAGGTCACGCTGTCTCCAGGGATAAAGAAGGACACGAGCTTTCCGTACGCCGTATGCCTACTTTTTTCGAAACCTTTCCAGTAGTTTTGGTGGATGGGGAGGGAATTGCGAGAGCCGATGTTCCCTCCAGGAGGGCAGAATCAAAGTATAGCGTTGAACAAGTAGGTGTAACTGTTGAGTCTTACGGTGGTGAACCCGATGGGGTTAGTTTTAGTGATCCCGCTACAGTAAAAAAATATGCTAGACGTGCTCAATTAGGTGAGATTTCTGAATCTGATCGTGCTACTCCAAAGTCTGATGGTGTTTTTCGTAGTAGTCCAAGAGGTTGGTTTACTTTCGGTCACGCTACATTTGCTCTTCTTTTCTTCTTCGGACATATTCGGCATGGTGCTAGAACCTCGTTCAGAGATGTTTTTGCTGGTATTGATCCTGATTTAGATGCTCAAGTTGAATTCGGAGCATTCCAAAAACTAGGAGATCCAACTACCAAAAGACAAATAGTATAACATCGATCTAAAAATGTTTAATATAATATATATATATATATCTCGTTTTCAAAATTAAATCTATCTAATCTATATAGATTAGATAGGTTTAATTTCTATATCTTTAAGTAGTACGAAAGTTATCCCTATACTCCCTCACCCATACAATCGAATCTACGGAAGCATTGGTTCATACATCCTCGCCGGTAAGTACTTTAGGAATAATATTTTTTGCTATTTTCTTCCGGGAGCCACCTAAAGTTCCAAACAAAGGGAAAAAATGATTTTTGGATCATCGAGCGGGTGATCCGGTATGAAAAAATTAATGACCTTCCCTAAAGACTGAGGGAAGGTCACTTAAGCTAATCTTCATGCTCCTCAAAAGGATCTCTAAGTTCTTTGGAGGGTTGCCCAAAGGCAGTATACAAAGCGTGACCGGTGAAGCTGACAAGTGAACGAGATATGGAGATAGCGACCAAGGTTGCAGTTTCCATTGCTAAGTAATCCCGATATAATGGTTAATGGTTTGTTTCCGTTTCCAATATAATAGTACATAAAGTTAACAAATCTCAACTAATGTAATAAGTTTTACGGCTACAAAGATTATTGATGGTATTCCCAGGATCAAACCGCAACGAACCCGTGTAGGAAGTCCATCAAAACCACTTAATTCGGAATATGGTAAAGTGGCTCCTGGATGGGGAACCACTCCCATTATGGGTGTCGCAATGGCCCTATTTGCAGTCTCTCCAGTTATTATCTTGGAACTTTATAATTCCCCCGTTTCATTGGATGGGATTCCGGTGAGTTGGTAATGAACAAAAACTAAAGAGTCTTTCTCCCCAAACAAATATTTTAATCTAGTGAAATAGAAAAATTTATAAATCTTCTGTTTCATTAGATTTAATGACTTGCTTAGGGCCCGTAGGTTAACTCTCCATGGTAGTTTAATCGTGTGATTCTCCAATTAGGAGATCTTTGGAATACGGGTGTGCGACTCGTCCGAATTAATCATTGATAGTACAAAGTATAATTTGTCATCTTTCTCACAGAATGATCCTACCTTGCTGGATACCAATTGAATGGTTAGCATCTGAAGCGCGGGGCTCACGAAGGCATTAGTTCAATAGGAAGATTTAAACCATGATTAATTTATGTATATCCGCTATTCAAGCTTCGTTACCAAACTTTCAATAACTTGAAAAATTTGTTGACTATAAATTCTACGATATATTTTTCACAACGGCATACTTGGGAAATGAGAGAACATTCCCATTTTATAAGCATATTTTATCAAGTTGGTGACGATAGAGAAGCTTCTTACCCATCGTACCTCCTCTACAAAAAAGAGTCTATCGGAGTATAGTAGGAATCTAAGGTTTTTGAATATCCATCAAGGTTTCAACGAGATAATCTCCAGAATTTGTTTTATATCACTGTTTTTTCAATACATATATTGATGATAGGAGAAAAGATTGTTCAAAAGGCCAACAATATTCATTCGTTTTGGAGGGAAGAAAGAGCCGACTTGGGATCAAGGCAATAAAAATGTTATGAAAAAGATTAGGTTCTACCTTTTTTTCGGGAAGTTTTTATTGAAATAATCAATGAAAAGATTTCGTATCATTTTTTTGCTTAAGCCGTATGAAGGGAAATCCCCATGTACGGTTTTCGGAGGGGGGAGCGTATGAAAAAAAGTTCACCCATCTCAATAAAGTATATGATTGGTTTGAGGAGCGTCTTGAGATTCAGGCGATTGCGGATGATATTACTAGTAAATATGTTCCTCCCCATGTCAATACATTTTATTGTCTAGGGGGAATTACCCTAACTTGCTTCTTAGTACAAGTAGCCACTGGTTTTGCTATGACTTTCCACTATCGCCCGACCGTTACAGAAGCTTTTAGCTCTGTTCAATATATAATGACTGAAGTCAACTTTGGTTGGTCAATTCGATCAGTCCATCGATGGTCGGCAAGTATGATGGTTCCAATGATGATTTTGCACGTATTTTGCGTTTATCTTACGGGGGGATTCAAGAAACCTCGTGAATTAACTTGGGTTACAGGTGTAATTTTAGCCGTATTAACCGTATCTTTTGGTGTAACCGGTTATTCTCTGCCCTGGGATCAAATTGGTTATTGGGCTGTCAAGATTGTAACTGGTGTACCTGAAGCTATTCCTGCAATAGGGTCTCCCTTGGTAGAGTTATTACGCGGGAGTGTCAGTGTAGGTCAATCCACATTGACTCGTTTTTATAGTTTACACACTTTTGTATTACCTCTTCTTACTGCTGTATCTATGCTAATGCACTTTCCAATGATTCGTAAGCAAGGTATCTCAGGTCCTTTACGAGCGGGAAGAAACACAATATGGATTAACATTCATATTATCTCAATAACTTAACTTCATTAAATTATTCCATTGCCATAGATATTTTTAGAAACAGAATATCTCATGGATTTTGTTTTCTATTCCGAAGTATTACTGGGTTCAGACCAATGAATAGTCGAAAATAGATTCTTTTCAGAGAGAAGATGGATTACGGGAGTGTGTGACTTGAATTATTCAACTTCGGCTATGCAGATTTTCCATTGAATCTGTCACATCAACATCCAATGATAAAATGTGTCTCTATCCCGATCTCGCTCCTACTTGTAGGAGGGTTAAAACTCGGGTACAAAAATCTCGTTGGTTTTGAAAAGAGAGTTATTTCCATGATCGAGTTATAATCTCAAAAAGGCTTCGCAAAATCCAGTAAGTTAAAGTGAGATATTTTTTCTTGGGAGAAAAGGAATATGGTGAAGAAATGCATTCACTTCCTTTGCATCTCAATCGAAATAATACCATCGGAGTGAAAGGGAGATCCAAAGAAAAAACGGATAGATAAGCCGGAGTGTTAACAAGTTAATACTATTACGTTCCAAAACCTTGTTCCTCCGTGGAAAAGAAAATGACTCATAAGGAATAAGATTGTCCGAAAAGCATATTGATGATCATAATGCCCAACCCCAAAATTATGGCCTACTTGGACAATGAGCATTTAATTCAAATAAAATGGGGTTTGGAAAGAATCCCTAAAACAAAGCGTTAGAGATCATATAATATTTTTATGTATCCTAAAAGAAAAAAAAATTATAGTTATTGCTTGAGCCGGATGAGAAAAATCTCTCATGTCCGATTCTATGGGAAGAAGAATAGATCAAAATTTGTCTATCCCGATAACAAAAAAACCTGACTTAAGTGATCCTGTATTGAGAGCTAAATTGGCTAAAGGTATGGGACATAATTATTATGGAGAACCCGCCTGGCCTAACGATCTTTTATATATTTTTCCGGTAGTGATCTTAGGTACTATTGCATGTACTGTAGGTTCAGCAGTCCCAGAACCCTCAATGATCGGTGAACCCGCAAATCCATTTGCAACTCCCTTGGAAATATTGCCTGAATGGTATTTCTTTCCGGTATTTCAGATACTTCGTACAGTGCCTAATAAATTATTGGGCGTTCTTTTAATGGCCGCAGTACCCGCAGGATTATCGACAGTACCCTTTCCAGAAAATGTTAATAAATTTCAGAATCCATTTCGTCGTCCGGTAGCTACAACAGTTTTTCCAATTGGTACTGCAGTAGCTCTTTGGTTGGGTATTGGAGCAGCTTTACCCATTGATAAATCTCTAACCTCAGGTCTTTTCCAAGATCAATAATTCGATTCAAGATTAATTACTTGATTTGATTGTTCGATTTTCCCTTGTAGAATATTTTTTTCCCATATCCAGGGAGGACTTGCTTCAAAGCAAATAATCCCTAGATATATCAAAAATTCAATAAATTCCAATTATAAGAAATATAAGTTATTTTAATAAATTCAAATGGAGTGATTTTGGTTATTCCATTTGATCTTTCTCACTATGATTTGAATCCAACTGTAGTTTATTTTTATTCAAAAGAGAAACATAAATGAGGTTATTTATTGAACTTCAAGTTTCCCCAGGTAAACTTATTCCAAAACGTTTCCACAAAGCTTCCAATACTTGTTCAACAGATTTGATTCCAAAATTTTTAATTTTCATTAGATCATCTTGACTATAATCTAGAAGGTCTGATATCGTATGTACATTAATTCTTTTAAGACAGTTATAAGCTCTCGGGGGTAATTCCAATTGGTCAATAAAGATATGTCTGAAAGTAACTTCTTTTGCCATCTGATCTACCTGAATCGACATAGGAGGAAGAACGGAACAAGACAACGCATTAGATTCGTTTATATCCCCCATTCCATAAATCTTTTCCCCGTTTTCCGCATGTAAAAAAGGAATAAATAAGTTGATCAAACTTCGAGAAGCTTCATAAATTGCTTCTCTGGGAGTGATACTTCCATTGGTCCATATCTCAAGCAAAAGCATCTCTTTCATTATCTTCTTGTCGTGGCTTTCGAAACAATGAATACTATAATTCACATTTCGAATAGGCATAAATACAGCATTTAGAGGAAAATTTCCATCTTGAGATTTTACTATATTTTGTCTACGATATCCACGATCTCTTTCAATTCTCAATTCAATATTCAAATGAATCTTTTTAGTAAGAGTGGCTATATGTTATGCAGGATCAATTATTTCAATAGAAGGTGGTAATATAATGTCTTGAGCAGTTACCTCTCCGGGTCCAATGATAGATATATATGCTTTTTGAATTTCAGAAGAATTGCTTCTAAGCACAATCTCTTTTAAATTAATTAAAGTATCATGTACTGATTCTTGAATACCTACTACTGTAGAATATTCATGGGTTATTTTATCAAATTTTGCAGAAGTGATACATGTTCCTTCCAATTCCCCGAGTGATGCTCTGCGCATGGCGATTCCTAGAGTATTAGCTTGACCAATTCCAAGTGGGGATATAATGAAACGACTATGATGAAGACGCTCATTTTCAACTTTAGATTCGATGCACTTCCAATATGCAGATTTAGCAGATAGCGGTACTTTATTCGTACTGTTCACAATCGCTGTTCCTTTAATATTATATACATCTCTTTTTAGGAGGTCTACATCCGTTATGGGGCATAGGGGTTATGTCACGTACGAGACTCAGTGCCGAACCACTTCCACAAATAGCTCGTAATGCTGTATCTCTTCCCGGACCCGGACCAGTTACCACGACTTCTGCTTGTCCCATACCCCGATCAATCAACGTACGAATAGCATTTTCCGCTGCAGTCTGAGCGGCAAATGGTGTACTTTTTTTTGCACCCTTGAATCCGCAGGCACCGGCGGAAGACCAAGAAACAACTTGTCCTCTCACATCCGTAACAGTAACAATGGTATTATTAAAACTTGCTCGAATGTGAATAACACCTTTGGGTATTCTCCCGCGTTTACCTCCACGTAGACTACTAATCTTTCTAATAAGTCTTGGCGTTGTTCCCATTTCCATGTATGAGAATAATAGTTATTATATAGGATTGGAAATGATTTATACAGAGTAATTGTATATGATTTAAAAGATTAAGAGAAAAAGAAAAATTTTGTGCGGAAAGATAAATAAAGATGATTACCCTTGCCTTTGCTTGTGCTTCGGATCGGAACAAACCACCATGATTCGTCCTCGTCTATGAATTAGTCGACGATTTTCACAAATTTTACGAACAGAAGCACGAATTTTCGTGTTTGTAGTCCTTATTTCGATATAATCACTGATATAGAGAATGCAGATTTTGTTCGTTATGACAATTTATTTCCTTTCGTTTGTTATTCTCGACATCCAATATTACAAAAAAAAAATTCAAGAGGACCTGATCATTCAATGATGTCTATAGATTAGATTATACGTCCTTTATTTGAATCATAAATAAAAACTTGATTCTACCTACCTACTTTCACTCTATTCTTGGTAATATTCATATATAATTACGTCTAATCTTTTTTGGAACATGAGTTGAAACTTTACATCCATTATATGAACAGACTCGGAACATGGCATCGGGAAGTAATTCAGTAGCTACAACCTCTATGTCAACCAAACTCTGTTTCTTCATTAAAAGGAAAATCTTTTTCGAATTAACTAATATAAATTTATAGAGTATTAGTTAGTTTTTATTTGATAAAAGAGATTTCCCATATGGAATAATGAATTAAAGATGTGGATGAGTTACCATACGTAACGTAGTATCTCTCCCCCAATTTGCCTCTGCCGAGCCTCTCGATCTGTCATAATTCCGCGGGAAGTAGAAAGAATTGCCATTCCCGTTCCACCTGAGACTTCAGAAATCTCCCTATAGTTAGAATATATTCTTAAACCGGATCTGCTAATACGTCTCAAAGCAGTTATGTATGGTTTTTTCTTCCCCCCCTGATATCCCAGGGTTAGAACTAAAAAACAGTTGTTTGTACCTTCCCGATGTTCACCAAGGGTTTCCACAGAACCTTCTTGTAAAGGAATTCTTCCAATATTTCTAGTGATATTAGTAGCTGGTACTCGAACTGTTTCTGCCTTCCTTAGGTTAGCATTCCCTATAGAGGTAATCATATTAGCAATGGTGTCGTTACCCGTGAAAACTGGTTATTATTGATATAAATAAACATTTTAATTTAATAAGTCTTTTTGAAGGAATATGCCCGAAGTACAATCTCTAAATTGATTAAAAAAAATACATATATTTTCCCTTCTCCATCAAGTGATAGGAGACACAATGGAATAACTAGGAGAATCAAGTAGTTGGAATATCTTAGAAAATTACATTTTTCGAGAGTAACTTCGGTTCATGGTTCGAAAGAGAAATTGGCGGCTGGCAATAACTCAATCAGATATTATTATTTTTATTATTTTATTATATACATTATATTATTCCAGTTTTCGATTATCGAAACCATTCAAATATTGTTTATTGTAGAACTATATGATCTTTTGTTATTCGTGATACTTCGGGAGCTAATGAAACTATTTGAGTAGAATCAAATTCTCTTAATTCTCGGGCAATCGGGCCAAAAACTCGAGTTCCTTTTGGATTTCCCTCCTTATTGATGACAACTGCTGCGTTGTCATCAAATCGTAAAATCATTCCATTGTCACGTTTGAGTTCTTTACGGGTACGTACAACTGCAGCTCTAACTATTCCCGATTTTTTGGGAGGCATATTCGGTACTGCTTCTCCAACCACAGCTATAGTTGCATCACCAATATTCGCATATTTACGATTACTAGCTCCTAGGATTCAGATACACATTAGTTTTCTAGCTCCGCTGTTATCCGCTACATTCAAATAAGTTTGAGGTTGAATCGTTTTTTCGTCGAAAGATCATATCCCCCAAAGTGTATTTTTCCTTCTCCGGGAGTGCGAGGAAGATGGAATATGGCTAATTTCTATATTAGGGGATATCTTCTCGTTAGACTTGTCTTAGAATCTTTTTGATTGTATGTTTCTTATGGAATAGGCATTTCCTAGTTTTGTATTTCCATGGGTGTAACAGTAATAAATTGAGTACGTACAGGCATCTTGTATGCAGCCATTTTCAAAGCCGCTGTAGCAATAGCTTCTGGTACTCCACCCATTTCATAAAGTATTCTACCCGGTTTAACGACAGATACCCAAAATTCCGGAGATCCTTTTCCCGAACCCATACGTGTTTCTGCAGGTCTCACAGTGATAGGTTTGTCAGGAAATATACGTATCCATATTTTTCCACCGCGACGAGCATAACGGGTAATTGCTCGTCGTCCTGCTTCCACCTGTCTGGATGTGATCCAAGCAGGCCCAAGTGCCTGAAGGGCAAATCTTCCAAAGCAAATAAGATTGCCTCGAGCAGATATTCCTTTCATTCTCCCTCTATGTTGTTTACGAAATCTCGTTCTTTTAGGGTTATAGTCGATTGTATTTTATCTCTACTTCAAAACCGGACATGAGAGTTTTCTTTCATCCGGCTCCTTACAAATAAAATCTTGTAAAATCTCATTTTACCAACGAAAGGAGAAACATTGTTCATTTTCAATAGATATATGAATTAACTAAATCGAAATTATGAAAACCCGAAAGTCTTCAAAAATTTGTGTTTTTATTTTTTCAATCTCATTCAATCAAATTGCACAGTTCCTTTCATACTTCATTAGATTTTGCAAGAGAATTTTTACAGGCGAATATTAACTCTTGTAAGATTTGCTTGATGAAAATTAGATTATAGCTTTTATAATTGTAAATATATTAATTATCGGTTTATTTCGCCATCCTACCCAATGAACAATAAGATTTATATCAATCTTTTTTGTTCAGAAGTTCCATCGTTCCCATAGCTTCCAGATACACGTTCAGGTTCCCTCTCTGCAGTGAAGCCTTTTATTTCCCTCTCACAATTCAATTTTCTTAGTATTCATTGACTTAAGGCTTTTTTTAGAATCCAGAATCATTGAATAATTCGATAATTAATATTGATTCTATGCTTTATCACACTGCTCCTCGAAAGGTCTTATTCTTTTTCAACCATACGATTCGAAAAGAATATTTAATCATTTCATTTTTGTTATTAATATTCTTGGATAGTTTCTCGCTTCACAAATATCAATTCTTTTGTGGAGAAAGTAATACTACCTCGTAGTTAATTTATTGGATTATGATAATATGAAGCAATGAGCTAGTTTCTAGTATAAACTGAAGATTCGTTGGTTTCCTAGTCTCTTCCTAAGAACCTCAGTTTGAACGAGTCGCACACTAAGCATAGCAACTTCTTTTCCAAGATATTATTTTACGAAAAGATTTTCATTATATATCTTATGTATATGGATTAGAAATAGAATGAATGGGAATTAATTAATTTAGTCTTTCTTTATCTAACATTGTAATACAAATTGAAAATATGAATTGAATGGATAAAAAAGAAATTATTGTTCATCTCGAAATATCCAAACTTTTATTCCTAATACTCCATAAATAGTTTTAGCTGGATAGTAACAATAATCAATTTGAGCCCGGAGAGTTTGTAAAGGGACTCTACCTTCTCTGGCCCATTCAACACGAGCAATTTCAGCTCCATTAAGACGTCCCGCAATTTGAATTTTAATACCTTTTATATTTTTTTTCTTCTCCAGTTCAATAGCCTTTCTCGTAATTCTTCTAAAAGCGACTCGACTCCTCAGTTGTAAGGCAATATATTTCGCAAGTATATTTGGTTCTCCGTATGTTCCCGCTATTTCTGTCAAAGTTATGTGAACTCTTCGAATTCTATTCAATAAATTACGTTGCACATCTCTCTTTAATTGTTCAATCCCTTGGCCATGGCTGCTTTCGATCAATAAGGCCGGGAATTCTGTATGTATCTCGACCAGAAGTAAGTCTGTTTTTCTCTGAATTTCGACACGTGCAATTCCCACTCTATAATTGGAGGAGTTCCTTATATATCTGTGTACATAATTATCGATACAATTACGTACCTTTTCATCCTCCTGAAGATACTCGGAATAAATCTTTGGCTGTGCAAACCAATGAGAATGATGATTCTTGGTTATACCGAGTCGGAAACTAAGTGGGTTAATCTTTTGTCCCATGCATCCCCTCCCTCCCCCAATGATATTAGCATAATTTGATTTTTCCAATTTTCTTTTATACGGATTTGCTTTTTACTACAATAGTTATATGACAAGTAGGTTTATGTATTGGATAAGCCCGTCCTTGAGCCCTAGGTTGGAATCTTTTCAAAGAAGCACCTTCATCTACTCTAGCTTCACCAACGAATAAATTAGCTTTGCTTAAGCCCAGAATCTGACTAGCATTTGCTGCCGCAGAGGAAACTAATTGTAATATGGGATAACATGCTCGATAAGGCATGAATTCTAATATCATAAGTGCTTGTTCATATGAACGACCACGAATCTGATTAACTACTCTGCGTGCTTTATGAGCAGACATATGTATATGCTTAGCTAAAGCTCGGACCTCCGGATCTGAGCTATTGGTTCTCATCAAATATTACCTCCTAATCAACGACGGGATTTTTTATCACTTTTTGCATGTCCCCGGAAGATTCGAGTAGGTGCAAATTCTCCCAGTTTGTGACCCACCATACGATCTGTTACATAAATGGGTAAATGTTCTTGTCCGTTATGAACAGCAATCGTGTGACCAATCATAGTAGGTGCAATGGTGGATGCACGGGACCAGGTTATTATTACTTTCCCTTCCTTTCCCATGTTAAGACTCTCAATCTTTTTTATTAAGTGATCAGCTATAAAAGGACCTTTTCTTAGTGAACGTGTCATTGTCAACTACCCTCTGTTTTTTCCCCCTTCTGTCCAATCTCTTTAGCTATTTCTACGGCGGTGAAGAATCGAAGGATCACTATATTTATTATTTTTTCGACTTCTTTTTCCAAGTGCAGTGCGACCCCAAGGGGTTAACGGTTTTTCCCTACCAATCGGAGCTCTGCCTTCACCACCCCCATGAGGATGATCTACAGGATTCATAACTATTCCCCTTACTTCGGGACGTCTACCTAACCAACGTTTAGATCCAGCTTTACCCAAGGTCCGATTATTAGCATCAACATTGCCTACTTGTCCAATCGTTGCTAAGCAATTCTGAGATACTAAACGAACTTCTCCGGATGGTAATCTTGATGTAGCCAACCGACCCTCTTTTGCAATAAGCTTCGCTACAGCACCCGCTGCTCTAGCCAATTGCCCACCCTTTCCAGGTGCTATTTCCACGTTATGCACAGCTGTGCCCAAAGGCATATTGGTTGAAGTAGATTCTTATTTGTCAGAAATGAGGATCTCTTCCCGAACTGTACAAGCCTCTCTCAAGGCATACAGCTTTCCAGATGCATAAAATTCTATATTAAAAAAAAAAAAAAAAAAATAAACCTAATTCTGAAAAATAAATATAAAATGAAGTTTTAGAAATAAATTTATTTTCCACATCCTAAGTTTGTTTTTCCATCATCTGGCTTGTGTTCCTCATGTAGCATCAGAATGAATGACTTTAATAAATTACGCTAACATATCTTTATGTTCTGGATAACTTGGGAGGCATATTCAACATTATTTCCATCTCCAAAGATACATTCTCACTATCCAGCTTCAATTTTGCCTTTGACCATCAAATCGAATGTGAGTAACTTGTTTACCGTGAAATAAAATATTAGAAAAAAGGGCCCCTCTTTTTGTCTATGCTTGAGACGATATAGTCTTCTCCATATTATCTTATCTCTAGAAGTCAGTAATTTAGTGGAAGAAAAATATTGAGCTTAATCACCCGCTACTGTTCCTCCTCAGTTTCCTTCCAAGGTCACCGAACGTAGAACGATCGGATTAGTGATAGATTTATAGGTTTCGCTTCAAACCTAACCGGTTATTTCCGATTACGTAAATTAATAATTCAAACCGCACTCAAAGGTAGGGCATTTCCTATTGAGATAGGAGCTTTTGGGCCGGAAACAACAGTATCTCCAATTTTGATTCCTTTGGGATGTAAAATATACCTTTTTTCGCCATCCCCATAGTATACGAGACATATGTATGCATTACGATTAGGGTCATATTCTATGGTAACAATTCTTCCGGATATACTTCTTTTATTTCGTCGAAAATCAATTTGACGATATAGACGTTTATGACCACCTCCTCTATGTCGGCTAGTAATAATTCCTCTGTTATTACGACCTTTTTTACATAAAAAGCCAGAGGTTAATCCCTTTTGCGGGTTAGATCGAACTATTCCCTCAAGATCCAACACGGATCGATTGCGTGTGCCTGGAGTATAGGCTCTATATAAACGGATGGCCATATTAATATAGTAAATTAAAAAATAATTTTTTATTTTTTCGAGAATAATGGAATAGAATTCCTGGGTTGAAGTGTGACAATCATTCGTTTATAACGAATCGGATGCTCTATTACAGAATTTACATATCTCTTCTTTTTTGGAGGTCGATGACTATTCATAGCTATTACTTTTACATCAAAAAAATGTTCAATCCAATGTTTTATTTCAGTCTTATTGGAATTCAAATCAACGTCAAAACTATATTGTTTCTTTTCCAGTAAACGAATAGTTTTCTCTGTAAGTACTGGGTTCTTCACTCTATCCATAATTACATTCACTCCCTACTAAACTAAATTTTGTTTCTCAATATACACGTATATATATTTCCCCAGGTAATCATAACAATTTCTATAAACATTGTATAGTTTTTTACATAAAAAAACATTGAATTTATTTTTCTACAAACTTTATTCGGATATCTTTTTATGTAGAAATATATCTTCTTTCTCTTGTGCATCCAGCAGGAATTGAACCTGCGAATTCTCCAATTATGGGTTGGGTGCTTTGACCACTCAGCCATGGATGCTAAATCTATTTTATCCAAATCATTCTATGGAGTATACTCGTACTTCTCAATTGAAT